TAGGAAAGGAGAGAAAAACAAAGCAATGCCAAGAGCTCCGTCAATCCGCTGTTCATCGATAGACGAAGCTCTCTCTTTATCATATCGTGCCAGATGCAACAAAGGATGAGTCCTTCTTTTTCCTTCTCGCGAACCACGGGAGCGCCTAGCACCCAGAGGAGCAAAGCTAATTATCCTTTCAGGGTAAAGCGGCGCATAAAAAAGGGCTGGCCCGTCAAACGTTCGGTTCCGGGAGAGATAGAATGGAGTTCTTCACGAAGTTCGAGACAAAGTCATACAAAACTTCTCTATGGCCTCCTCGTTTTGAGACATTATGGCTTTGGGGTCGACCCCGGTAACAAAGAAGGAATCCATAAAAACGTGGGATCCGACACCATGATAAAATACTACCCTCATGATTAGACCATGTCCCTGAGATTTGATAAAAGAAAGGTGCATTAGCGGTTAATACGTTGTAATTGGATAAGTTATTAGGAATATGACGGAACGAAAGACCGAGGAAAGAAAGAAGAATGCACCAAAATGCAGGTGCTGCACCAAACGCAGGTGGTTGTTTCTTGTTGTAAGTGAATGCAACGAAAAGACCCGGAAATAATGATAAATGAAAGAATTCATATATTATGTACATTTCGTGCTCTGCTCATTTAAAAATTTCTGCTTTGTTATTCCCATCATCCGGTAACCACAGGATGATCCACAAGAAAGGTGGCAGGATTCGAACCTATGGCCGGCCCGCCCCTGACCTGCTGGGTTGGGTGGCCGGGTTAGCACCCCTCGTCGCCCCTGTACCCGAAACAGATGCGCTGCGCTACCCAGCGCGTAACCTTGTTTGTCTCCCCTACTCCTCTTCTGGTTATGCCATTACCAATCGCGGGTAACCCCCGGGCCGGCCGCCCCTGACCTAATAAGATAAGAACGATTATCCTTATGACCAAACAGCGATAGTTTCACGATCCCGACCAGCAACTTGTTGGGAGTAGGGGCATCCAAGCTTGCCCAACCTAGACATTGTAACTGAAAGTCCTGCCTACTTGTAGGCTTAGGGTAGTCCTCGAAAACCTTCTTCTTTTACTGGCTTGGGAAAGACCCGTAGGCTATGGATCCCACTAATGGAATGGGACTATAACCATACTTCCATGGTCTAGGTTCAAGGACAATCAAGATTGAGGCTTGGAGTATCTAAGGCTTCATGGACCCAATTTTTAGGGCTTTTAAAGAGCGTGACTCTTATTTTTGAAAAAAGGTAAGACTCTGTCTTTATATAATATACACAATTTTCAGTCTAGTTCGCCACAAGGCATGCAAGGAAGCTAGCCTATGTGGAAGAAAGAAGTCTGCACGCAATCCACAACCAAAAGAGAAAAGCCACTCAAGGGCAGAGGGATCTTGCTCGTCAACGTCCGTTGCCGATCCGGTCATCAATCTCGGAGTCATCAACATCTGCTTTTCTTCGGGACAAGAATGGTTATATCCTGGCAGTGAGCTTCTCGTACCTGTCGTCCAATCCATTAGCGTCCAGCCATTACGAAGAGAGCCTTGGGGCATCCGCTTAAACCCTAGGCTTGGAGCCTTACAACTTTATCAGCTCAAGCAATTTTAACCTTAGACTGAAGCGCATTCACTCATAGGACGACCATCATGTACTTGTACTCAAGTGACGATGAACACTGAACCTAACAGCCGAGGAGACGATCTCCGGTAACAAAGAAGAGTAGATTACCAATTCAGTCACCGCTCCGTGGGCTTTTATGATTACACTACTCACGAATCTATCTATCCAATTTCTTACTGAACTTGACTTGTCTCCGATTGCCATGCTGCGCTTTTCGCTCCTTATCCCGTACAGAACGAAGTGAATCTTATTTAAACATTCATTGCTATGGGCCGTCTTATTGCACTGAATGACGGATCACATGGGGTGGATCCTACTAATGCAATGTTTTATCCGTGTAGGAAGGTATTTTGAACACCTAGCTGGTATAGGGACCACTTCTTTGATGCAGCAATAGCCAGTAAAGTCCTAATCTTCACAAACTGAAGTTAAGGTTTCCTCCCAATCTATCCAATATTTATTCTTGAGCAAAGCCTTGAACAGGACGAGAGGAATAATGGCCTACCTCAGGCATGTTGTCTGGAACTGGATCATGGCTTGAGTCTGGAGAGGGAGAAGCGTTGGTTTACTGATCTCTTTCAGGTCCTGGCCGAGCTTCAACAAGATCTGGTGTTAGACGAAGTTTATTTCTGGTATACACTATGGTTGATAGTGTATGAGTCACAGGCTTCTCTGGCTGATATATATGAGTAATTATTCACGGTGATACTCTCCGGGGGCAAACAAAACTAGACTAATCAGTGTAGGAGAAGACGAAGCCGAAGATACAGAAAGAATCGTCTCCAGCGCACCGATGGGAGACGGGGCCCCCGCAAGGAAAAGTGCTGCTCTCATAACCGACTGTTTTTAATCTTTTTATGGATGTGATATAGCTTATGTTCAATAGGATCGAGACTACTCTAACAATTGAAAATGAAAGGCAAGCTGGAATTGAACCCACTAATGGGCCAGCGCTTGGCGTTTACTCTAGCCCGTCGTCTTTATAGGATAGACCTATTTATTCAGTTGTCTTTCCCCTTACCTTATCAGTAGATCGGTTGAGGCCCGACCCTTGGGGTTTCCGACCTTGATGCCTAAGGGGCTGAGCTGTGGGTTGGAAAGAAAGAGTAGTAGAAAGAGAGGAATCGAGATAAAGTGCACTTTCCCTTGATGTCACTCTATTCCAACAAAGCACACAAACAATAAGTGAGATGAGCCTGCCAGCTCAGCCTTGGCCCTATGCCTTTTGGCCAGCTCGTCTGGACTTGGCTTTGACCGGTCTGCCCCCCTCTTGCAAGGATTCGGCGCCTCCACTTGATGCTTTACGCCCACGCTTCGTTCAGGCGGCGCTACTCGGATATGTCTTGCCAATCGCCAAAGCAGTGCTACTTCCAGTATTTTTTTCGGCCAAGCTCGGGAACCTTCCCTTTAGTGAAAGGCTCTATCCCGGGACGAAGAGAAAGAGAGGGGGAAGGCCAAGTACGAGATGAGATCGCAGGGATCGGGCTGGAGCTTGACAAGAGCGATACAGGAAACCATACAATCGAAGGCTAGCAAGAAGAAGCAAAAAGATAGTAAAAGCTCAAGGGATTCATCACGAAGGCAAGTGCTCCAGCGGAAGCTATCAATTAAAAGGTAAGACCGGGTAGTGGTAGTTAACCGGGGGAGGGAGCGGCTCATCCGTCAGGATGGGATCCCTCTACTTCACGTTTTTGGCTTTTCTTTTTATTGCGTTGACGCTTCCATTCCAAAGCGGCTCCGTCTCCGCCTCAGCCTTCTCCGCTCCCTGTTGGGTATCTCCGAGGACTTGAGCTAAGGGATTGTTTACTGAACGTCCCATACTTGACCTATCGCTCCTTTCGGTGAAGTACCCCCTTACATTTCTTTATCTTTCTAGAGGTAAGAGGAATCAACCCGAAATGCGTGAACCAGTGCCCTTTTCTAAGACTCTTCTATATAAAATCTATTACAGGATTCAATCCTTCACACTTATGCGTGGTTGGAACATTTTTTGGTCATTAGTGGTTGATTGGATCAAACTTCCAATTATTGAGAGAGAGATAAGGTCTGATTCTAAGTCAGAGTTCGAACTGGTGCTTACACCGAAGCCCTTGCCAACAAGTGACGAACTACAAGTAAAGATAGAGTCCCCAGAAAACTTCATGAAGATGAGATTCGCTTTAGCTGGGTCTTGCAGACGGGAAGACATACCAGCATGCGGAAGAGGTAGAGGGACTGGCTTACTAGGTCGAAGCGACAAGCCTTAGTCAAAGAGTCTGTTTTGATCTGAACCTCGATCTCTATAGTTTACTTACTCATCACAATACAAAAGATAAATCTCCTATATAATAAGTATTCGTAACAACATCCGGGGACCACATCATTTATGTATGCTCTCGGCCAAGAAGGGCAACTACCTATCGCAAGATACCTCAAGCGAGGGGTAGGTGGTAGCTTGGCTTAGCCTTACCCCAAGCAAGCCGTACCGAACTTCAGTCTAATTAATTTTTGCAGGGTCCGGGTAGGTGCAGGAAGTCGGAGAGAGAAGTACTGATTTATATAGGGCGCAGGTCCTCGTAGAATTGGTTTGCTTTCGCGGCAGCAGCGTGAAGGGATATTACCGTATTAAATTAAGAGCAATTTATCCCCTTCTTTAATATAGCCTACCTGGACTATAAAAACCTATGCCTCTCTAACCGACATTTGTGTCCTTCAGTCCTTCGGGGAGGCCTGTTGTTCGTCTTGGAGAGAGCGCTCGACCGTCGCCATGCTTCTTAGACTGAGTCAACGCGCCTATTTACTGTGCGCCTATCTGTTATCTAGGAACCTGAGATTCGGCTTTCACATTTTTTTATAACTTTCGCTTCTGAGGTAGAAAAATCTTCCATCTGGATTTTTTACGGCAATGACTAAGTATAGTCCCATTCTTCAACATTCGGAATGGCGATCTTGGCCCGACCCTCTTTCTTATCTTTAAGGTACTTTTGCTACAGCAGAGGGCAGTTGCCAAGAGTGGAGTTCACGTGTCCCAAAGGGAAGAGCTCTGGAGCTCCCTCTCCCTCTATTTTAAGACAGACTTTGAGTTTGAGCGGGGAGGGCGAGATGACAAACAAGGGAATCGGCCAAAGGCATCTATCATCTCATCGGAGAAGCGGTCCTAATCTAATAAAGGGTTGCCTTGCCTTACCAAAAGGAGTAAAATGTAAATGGCAATCCCCGGTGCCAAGAAAGTAACCTTTATACTGCTCAATCTAATCCTGCCTAGCATATGCTGGCGTGGCAACAAAGGCCCTATTCTCATATTCTAGCTATGCTTGGAGCTTGCAATCCTTGAAAAAGCCCAACCCGCACATTGCTCTATTAACTGCACCTGCCTTCGGTCTTAGTTCGTAATGACAAAATTTATTCTTTGAAGGAAGAAAGCTTGGGGACTGATTCACTGACTTCACCACCAGCAGCGGATAGGAAAAAGTCTTTGACTCTTCTTCTAGCTAACCACTGCTTTAGACTATTCCTACTATTCATAGTTCTCAATCTTACTTTTCTCGTCCAAGTCTTTTAGAGTATTGTCTTATATAGTAAGGTAAGTATATAAAGAAAGAATAAAGTAAAGCTTTCCTAAAGGGAAAGGAGTGAATTATTTGAATACTTCTTCCTCTTTCCCTTCTTTTCAAGCTCTTACTCTTACTGGCGCAGATAAAGTCTTTCTTACGGCCAGACGACTTAAACACAGCGCTCTGATCTCCGACCTCCAAGGACCCAAGCAAAGGATTGACTTCGCTAACCTCAGCTTAACCGAAGTCAATATTATAACAGAACTGGAATATTATAACAGAACTGGAAAGGGCATACCTTGAATACAGATCAAGATTCACTCATGCACTCTGGAACTGACTTAGGAAAGCTAGCCTTAGCCCAAAAATAAAGGAAGGCAGCCGAGCCGAAAGCCCTACAAAGAATATCGCTTATGAACAGGCCCAGGGGTTGTCAGTTGAGAAGGAAGTCTTTATTGAATTGATCATAGAAAAAAAGGATAGAAATGGAATCGGTTGTTTAAGTCGGAAGATCAGATGTTTTGAGCGGAGAATCGGGTTCTGCTAAGCAGAAAAGCCTTCTCTAATCTAACGGGTCGATTCGAAATGGGAATGGAGTTTGAGGCTAGTGGAGCAAGCATGAATAATAAAAGGAAAAAGCCAAAATGAGTGGAAATAAATTCAAAGCAAAGCCACCACCGCCGAATAGAACCGACGAGTAATATCCTGTCCTTCCCTACCTACTGTATTCAAGCGAACAAGCTATAGCACTTGAGAATGAAGGGGGGAAAAAGCCACAACTGGATGATAGCAAGCCTGGGCTTACGTCGGGAAAAAGAGCGCTGCCTATTCATGTTCAGGTACGAAGTGTGAGTTCTGAAAAAACGAATAAACGAACTCGACCAGAATAGTAATGGACTCAGGTTCGAGTTCTTATAGTAGAATGAAGATCGAGTGAAGGCCTTTGAAAAATGCAAAAGCTTCAGGAGCCAGGAGAAAGGAAAGAATAGTGACTTCCTGGGAGGAGGCATAGGTGATAGGAAGCTAATCAAGGACAGGCTAGTCCGTGGGACCTTCAAGGAAGAAGTTAGATAAGCTAGGATGCGTGTGATAGAGTAACCCCTAGCGAGTATAAGTGGATCAGCGCTTCTTTCTTACCTACCTAAGCAGTGCCCTTAATTCAGGGTTTCAAGGATCGGTATCGAGATAGCAGCTCGAGGAATCCCTTACTTGCTTGCCTTTTCTTTCAGGTATGAAACAAATAGCAGTCCCGGTCTATAAGTAGAAAGGCTCAAGGAAATGCGAAGTATAGAGAGTATAAGATAAGCTAAGATCTAGACTCACAGATACCAACGAGCGGGATTAGCTACCAAGCGGGGGAGCTTCAGGAGACTGATAGATGATAGGTAGGTGGGTGGGAAATCAAGAGAAGTGACAAATGATACTCTTAATGGATTTGTCCATTTTCATCCTTTTGAATGGGGCAAGAGCCAGCCCATTCTTATAGCATCCAAGGTAAATAAATGTCCATGGCAGCTCTTAAAAAGATAGGAGAGGAGTGTGAGTCAGTCGAGTCGAGAAGCAACTCATTTATAAGTTAAAAAAGTTTTCATTTTAATAAAGGGCGATTTCCAAGTTTCAAGGAAGAGTGGATTAGCCTCGAATATCTTGATCCACTAGAAAGAGAATTACCAGATACGAATACAAATACAGTTGGAGATCAATAAGCCAAAAGCTTTAAGAAAGCTATTGTAAGGTCAGATTACAGGAAGAGCACAGGTCAGTCTTCTTCATAAGTTCCCTTCCCGTCAGGATAGGGCGAAAGTTGCTTTGTATTAAACGAGTGATTCAGAGTTGTCTTGCCTTTCTAAATTCAAGCATGTCTGTTATGCCAGTTCATCTATAGAACGTCAAGACCTTGTCTTCCGTAAGCTAGATACCCGATAAAGTAGATTAAGGTCATACTTTTTCCTTAGAAAAAAGCCCACCCACGTCTGGGTCAAAAGTTTGTCTGCCCATTAACAACAAGAAAGCCAATTCATAGCGCAAGGAGGATAAAGGAAGGGTAGGAGCTATCCAGTAGAATGCTAGGAGACAAAAGCAAGAAGAGGACCTCGCTACACGAATTGAAAGGAAAGCTCGGACTTATAAAAGGCTTCGAATAACATACATAATCTCGTTCATTTTTCCTCCAGCAAGGAGCAGAGCCAGTTCAACTCATGAAATGGATGCTTTCGTAGGGGCTGTATGCCTTTTTATTCCTAAAGCTAGAGTTGGCCTGACCGGCTTCGCAGGATCATTTCCACTCTGTAGGCCGCTCATTCCTAAATAGGAAATAAAGTGCCTTTTCGATTCTTCCTTCCTGCTTGTGTGCTTTCCCTAGCCTAGGAAAATGGACTCATTCTAGCTCTCCTCTACTTCAACCACTAAGCGCTTCGCTCCTTTAATTAAGAATCTAAAATATAGCCTTTTTGGCATGAACATATAGCATGTGTGCCGTGAGGTCAATCACTGTCAGTTCTTCTTTATAAATTGTCGAATATGATGAAGAGCTCTTATCGGCTTGAGGCTTCTTTTCAAGCTGAGTAGAAATTTAATAAGAGAAGAAAGTCGCGTAGAAAGGATTTGGATTCGAGGCTTGCTAAGTGAAGTCAACAAACAAAGAAAAAAAGCTTTCTCCGATAAAGCGTCTGTTCACGTCAGGGTCCGCAGGAGATGTAGTCACTTTGACTTTTATCGAGATTGGGTTGGTATTAAGTATACTCATGATCTTTCTTTTTTTTTCGGTATACCGCTCCGCCAGCAAGGAGTGCCACGCACGAGCGGAGCGAAAACTAAGCTAAGCAGGGGGAATTATTCGTTGGGAGAAATCCTTTGATTGCGTATTGAATATAGATCCATGTCTTTCTTGTTCCACTAGCTAGGACAAAATTATCAGATGTCCCTTTCGTTATCGTTATTACAACCTTCTTTTTTGATGTCAAAGACCAGAAGCTGTGCGCTAATTCTCATTGGATCTCGGTTGTTCTTAACAGCGATGGCTATTCATTTAAGTCTTCGGGTAGCACCATTAGATCTTCAACAAGGTGGAAATTCTCGTATTCTTTATGTACATGTTCCTGCGGCTCGGATGAGTATTCTTGTTTATATCGCAACGGCTATAAACACTTTCTTATTCCTATTAACAAAACATCCCCTTTTTCTTCGCTCTTCCGGAACCGGTACAGAAATGGGTGCTTTTTTTACGTTGTTTACCTTAGTTACTGGGGGGTTTCGGGGAAGACCTATGTGGGGCACCTTTTGGGTGTGGGATGCTCGTTTAACCTCTGTATTCATCTCGTTTCTGATTTACCTGGGTGCACTGCGTTTTCAAAAGCTTCCTGTCGAACCGGCTCCTATTTCAATCCGTGCTGGACCGATCGATATACCAATAATAAAGTCTTCAGTCAACTGGTGGAATACATTGCATCAACCTGGGAGCATTAGCCGATCTGGTACATCAATACATGTTCCTATGCCCATTCCAATCTTGTCTAACTTTGCTAACTTCCCCCTCTCAACCCGTATCTTGTTTGTTCTGGAAACACGTCTTCCTATTCTATCTTTTCCCGAATCTCCTTTAAGGTATGAAATAGAAGCTCGAGAAGGAATAGCAAAACCTAGTTTACTTCCCAGCTCAAACTGAACGCGATGTAATCAAACTTATGGTTGACGCCGTAGAGAATATAAAGCCCATATGCGAAGTGGAAAAAGTAGGAGTAGCAGGTACTATTTATGATGCCCCTGGGATTGTAGCCAGGGATCGTCAACGAACCTTAGCTATTCGTTGGATCCTTGAAGCAGCTTTCAAACGACGTATAAGCTACAGGAGAAGCTTAGAGAAATGTTCGCTGAGATACTGGATGCTTACCGAAAGAGGGGAATAGCGCGTAAGAAAAGGGAGAATCTTCATGGACTGGCTTCCACCAATCGAAGTTTCGCGCATTTCATATGGTGGTAAAGTGAGACCACATAAAGAGCTCTCTGACCCTCATTCAGTCAGATTCTTCAGTAAGATATGTATGGTTTTACCCTTTTATTTCCTTTTTCTTTAGACTTTATAACTCCTGACCCCAAGCTAGGAATTTTTTTGTTTTCTGATTGCAGTGACTGCCCTTACACAACCGGAAAGACATTGACTCGATCGACAGGCCCTCGCTACAAGACTGAAACAATTCGAATGATAGAAGAATCGACAGCAGCTCCTGCGCTTACTACTTTGAAAAGAGAGCATGCATGGGGCTAGACCAGGAAAAGCATAGACTCGATCTACTTCAACAGCAGTCACTTCACCACCTGAAGGAAGATTAGTACTTTTTTCGGTAAATAAGTTTCACTCAACTCATCCCTTAGTTTGGAGGCTTAGCTTAAGTGAAGCTCTTTGATTGAGGATTGGGTAAGAGATGGACTTGAAGACTTCGAGCACTTCCGGGTTCCCCTAGGTCTATTAGACAACCCTCAATTCATAGACCAATAGAAGACTTAGACATTTATTCTTTTTATTTTACGAGGTACAAAGCAAGAACCAAAAAGCATTGAAGCGAATCAAGCAAGATAAAACCGGAAAAGGTTCTAGATCTCCTGGAAAAATTGGAAAACATAGCCTACTTACTTGGCCTACTCAAGAGCCAGACAAAGAAGAAAAAGCAAGAGGTTTGAGTGAGACAGCAAGAACGTCAGCTCACCCAAGGAAGGACGAAGGAAGAGCTTTGAAATCCTCATCAAGTGAGACAGAAAGGGCAGCTACTTAAATAAGAAAAGGAATTGAACCTATGAGTTCGATCCATTAGGTTCTTCGATTTATTCAGGTAATTTTTTTAGTTGGGGAGAAAATAGACTTCCCGCCATAGCTTGCCTCAGGTGGAATGGAATTCTTAAGTCTTAGACCATCCTTCAATAACATTGCACGTAGCATCACCACTTCCTACGCATTTCGTCGGTAAAAAGACCAGGTCCCATTTCCTATTTCCACATCTCCGGTACCTATCTTATGGTCTAATTCACCTCGTCAACTCGGACTCGGGCAAGCGGGTTCACTCGTATCCTCTTTTCCTTTGGGGTTGGTTACAGCCCCATCCCTTGAATTGCCTTGGGACCGGCCTTCAAAGAAAGATCTGAACATTTGCGTAGATGAGATCACGAGACCAAGCCAGTTCACATCCTCTTCTCTTGGTCTTCGAGTGCTGGGATAAATCCCTATCTTCTCTCGCTCGATTGGGCGCTACTTGCCTATTGACAGAAGTCATCTCCGAAAAAGTCTTCGTGCTCAACTCGCTTTGTTTGTTGATGTCACAAGGGCAGGAAGAGGAATTGCCCGATTCGATGTTGGAGCTGCGGAGCTTCCTTACCTTACCAATGAAGCCTGAGATTAGAGTCGGAATCGGTGAAGCTTCTTTCCGCTCCCCTTGATTCTTGCGTTTTGGGGTTGGCTACTCAATCAATAGCGTCCGTGAAGTGATTGATGTTCGATTGGGCTTTCGCCCTTCAAGGTCTTAGGAATCGATTGAATCATCCCTGTACTTCTACTCGATAGAGTGATCGAATCGGACGCTGTGCCATTGATTGAATTTCAATAGGCTCTTAGATGGTTGAGATAGGTCAGAATGAAGCAACCCCAGTGGAAGGAATATGCCCATAGGTGGATTAGAGAATAAGTCAATAAGTAAGATCGAAAGGGCAGGGAGATCTCTGGGGTAAAGACAAGGAGCCTAGCTAGGTCCCTAGTCACTAATCCGAATCTGCGGAAGAGGAAGAGGCACCCAACATATAAGAATCGGACTAAGAAAAGATGGATCCGTTTAAATGGTTGATGCTTTACTGGTCCCCCGCCTTCTCCTTGATCAAATAGTGTAAGGAGAAAAAAAACCCTCTTATTTCCCTTTCTTTCTTTTTAAGTTATTTATTAGGTTTATTCCTGTAATTTAAAGAATTTTAAGACTAGTTAGAGCATAAGGATTAGCAGAATCGTCAAAAAAAATTGTTATATGATATAAAGAAGAGGAAAAATTCCAATACTTCTATATAGTACGAAGCACTCGTAGCACTTGCTAAGAGTTACCTAATTGATTGAATACCAGTAAATTTACCACAAACAAGAGTATACTCATTTCCGCAACACAATTTCATTGCTTTGGATGCGGCTCCTTTAACTGCTAATCTTTTTCCACCCGAAGGCTAGTTAAACATATGTAGCAAAGAGTAGTATCTGAATCTGTATCTGATGAGGATACTGCTGCAGCGGCGGAGGCTGTGGTAGTCTTAAGGAATTCCCTCCTCGAGATAGTCGATATAGAGAATTGTCCGCCTAAAAGAAAGAATCGCGAGTTTACTCGGAGCAGGCTTCCAAAAAAAAAGCCTTACAGTAAAGGTAAGTCATCCTATTCTTATAATTAGCCTGAAGGGTAGCTAAGACGCCCCCTTCCCATTCATTTTCCCTTGGGATGGTCAAATTCATCTTTCTCCTATTTTAAAGCACTTTTATCTTATCTGACACTCGCAACTAACTACTCCCCTGTACATATAGGGAAGACCACTACTGAGACTGGAACTCAAAGGCCTCCAACGGTAACTTCAACTCCAGGTAAGGCGGAAGCACTTTTAGGGCTTAGGACGAGAAAGACATATTTTACACTAGCTTTTGACCTAGAACCAGCTGACTTAACAGATGGATTGGCCTTGCCTACTTCAATGCCAATGGATAGGGGGCCTGGACCAACATCGAAAGAAAGTGCAACTTCTGGAACAGCTCCCTTAAAGAAAAGAAAGAAGAAATGGAAAGGAGTATTCCACGTGCATAATCCTTCACTTTTCTTAAAAGAAGGTAATCAAAAAAGAAAGAAGATAAATTGGGCCATGTTTCCCGAGGGAGGCCGCCTTCTCTCAGGCCAGCAGTCTTCTACTTCTAGTCGACTGCTCTATGACGGGCTTCCCTGTATCCTGGGCTCTGCTCGCTCGTCTACGCTCCGACCCAGCAAGTAAGAATTGAAAATCTTTCCTTCTCCCTTACGGTCGAGAACTACGTACCTTGCCTGCATTAAGATTTAAAACTTGTCGTCAAAAAGGCAATCAATCAGAATCAAGAAAAAAAAATGGAAATAGTGAATCAAGCAAGATCTAGATGGATCCCTATCTTTATCTCTATCCACGGAGATACCTATCTATATGGATAGAAATCTATCTATGAATCGATCTAGACTATCCTCTATCCGGATAGATATGTCCCTATGAGCGACTACGCTGATCTTTATATGTTTTGGCCACGTCCGTTTCCGCTCCGAAGAGGAAGGTTTGGATCTTTCAATCTTATGTCGTGAGGGATGTGACCTATGTTAGGTCCATAAAATACCACCGCTTTTGGTGTTCTATGATTCACCTCCGAATAATGAGTAGGTAGTTCGATCCTTTTGATTCTTCTCTTCATAGTAAACTGATGGGGGGATGAGGAGCAATAGGTCGAATTACTATATAAAGAAGAGTTGTAAACTATAGGACTTCTTGTTCGAGTAGGAAGATATCGGTTTTTCTCGTTTCTTCTCTTCGATAAGAATAGGGATTTGAAATGATACAAATTCCTCTTCATTCTGTTGTGCTCAGCGAAGGAACTGCCTAAGCATACTTTTTCGGATCCAAACTTCTTTGTTCTTTCAAAGTCTTCTTCTTGCATAGAATAACGCAACTGTTGTTGCAAAAACCGGGATTTTAGTAGTAGGCGGCATCCCCGCTTAGTTTTGAGTAGGTGGAACCATTCTGTTTTGGTTCTTCTCCACATTCTTACTGGGTGATCCAGGAATTTTCCTATGATTTTATCAACTGATATTTCGATATAGAAAGATCTCCTTATTTCTTCACCGCGGATTCTCGCGTCATTTTCTTGAAAAGATATTAGATCACCGTGGGAAACTTTCAAACGAGTAATGCTTACCATTCGATTATTCACACAAACCCTTCGATGACTTATCGGCTGCCTTGCTTGAGGAATAGTTTCACGAAAATGGAGACGAACCGGAATAACGTCCGATCTTGTTTCTGGATTGAGTAGAAAAGGGATATATGAAGTTCGTTCTGTTCCTCTGTGCATCTCTGTGATGGGTAAATCCCCATGAAAAAGGGGCAACTTTCGTGTAGTTTGTGATTGGATGTAACTGTTAAGATTTTCTCTCGGATAAATCTTTCTCTTAATAGATCTCTTCTTGTTCCTCAATCTTCGGAGAATGCGGCGTTGTATTATTGTAAGTTCTCTGTTCCGAACATTTCCTGAAAGTAGACGACAAGTTTTAAATCGCATATCCAGTCTTTCTCTATCTTTCCTTGGGGGAATGCCGCAACAAAAGGGGCTATGGGAGTAGAACCCAATTCTGCCAAAACCCCCGACAAAAACAAGATGGAAACTGGCATACCAGTCTCATTTACCTCTCTTTCTTCATTCAATATCTGTCTAGCCTGCTAACGACGCCCTTTCTTATCTACGCTATTTACTTTACCCTTCATTACTTCCCTAGAGTGAAGTTCCTTGCTTTCAGTCTATTGGGCCTAGAGGACTGGGAATTGGCAATAACAAGAATCGGTCCTTTAGTGATAGTGAAAGCTCAACGAATCAAAAGCCTAAACCGTCTAAGGTATGAAGTTACTTTCCAAAGGTCAATCCCTTTCCCGATGCCTGCGTAGAAGTGCAGTTGCTATTAAGGAAGATGTGCCATTAGTTAGAAAAGCAAATTTAACATCCATTAACTTTCGAATAAGCACTCAGACCTAAAAATCAATTCCATTTCAAAAAGAAGATCTCTCTGTCTCCCCCGAGCGAGCTCCATAAGAAGCCACTTTCGTGCTACTAGCTTACTAAGCTTCTTTCCCTCTATCTCTACGAAAAGTACAAGTAACTCCAGACGCTTTCTCATTAGCTCATTGGATTCGTCTTATATAAGCATTTCGGATTGGAAACTAATCGTCTGGTTGGCCCCGAACGGAAAGGGAGAGGCTTAGATCTTTCTAGAGGATTTCGTAACAAAGGGCTCCTGAGGTGCTAGCCGCCCTCTCGGGCTACACTTATACAGCCAGGCCAAACATACTGTGATTCGCCTAGCTGGGTGATACCTTTTGGAATAGATCCCACCCAGACTTACTATAAACTTTTTTATTTCCTTTAATTTAAGGGGTGAGCTAGGCCTTACAACACACAGTGTTGACCGCTCCTCAATTCTGACTTTGGGAACAAGGAACGATTGCAGCGATCACACCAAGGTCTTCCGTCGGATAGGGGCAGGCATTTTTATCTAAGGGGCTTTACTGCTTTTTCGCCTTCTCTCGGCTCCTAACAGCCTTACAGACAGAATTAAGTCCATTTTAATAAAGTATCAAAGATGAGAGGCGGAAAGCCAGTCGTTATCCTGGAACCTTAGCCCGAGCATCTTGTTATCATATCTTCGAGACTTGCTGGTCTGCTCTGTTAGGAGAACAAGTCCTCCCCCAGCTCAACAACAAAAACAAACAGAGGAGCCGACGGGGGAGCAAAACAAATAAGCTCCACCGACAAATGAGCGCCCTTCCTCACCGGAACAGCCCGAGCAAACAAAGCAACGCTCCGCTGCAGGGGAGATTATTCTTTCTGGAGCCAAAGGGCTAGCGCTTCGAGTTCAGGTGCGACTTCGTGATTAAAGGAAACTGGCGATCTATGCCTCACCCAGGTTGCTCAAAAATCCTATCCCAGCACCGCTTCACTCGATAGCAAGTGAGGAAGCGAAAGCGAACGAAAGAGAAAGCCCTAACTAACCGAGAATGAAAGAAGGGTTTTTCCCTAACTTTAGTAGAGGAATGGAGTTAGCAGTAAACAGTACGGGTGGAATAGACGAAGCCAGTAAGTAACGAGGATGCCGGATCTGTGAAGAAGCTTAGAGGCTCAGAGCCAAGGATGAATAAAGGTTAGACGCGCCTAGTATAATAAAAAGGAAAGTCCCAAGCGCGAATAGAGCCTGTGTTTCGACGAGCTAGTTCAGGTTTACACCAAGGATAGTAACAACCGGTGCAAGGGAAGTCAAGCAGTTCATCACTGAGATTCGCTCTCAAGCAATCAAGAAAGAGGGTTGGTTAGGGCAAAGCATCCGAGGCCTTAGAAAGTGGGGAATATTTAACCTATGAGGGTCTAGCCAGCATCACAATCACAAGGAGCAGATGAAGACCGGCCCTCTAAAGCTTAAGTCAAAGGCCGCCGTCTATAGTTTCGCATTAAGTAATTACTTTCTTTCGAAAGGGAGTACGGCGCCTTAGTCTGAAGAAAGTAGTTCATCGTTTAGAGCCGCCCAATATTAGTTCTACAGCCCCCAGTTAAAGACCGATAAAGCCTTCACTAAAGCATAACTAAACCCAAACTTGGATGACATTATCTTTTTGGGGTTCTCCTGAAAAAAGGAAGTTATTTCCTGGACAGACCATCTAATAAGGGCAACTGCGACGACGAAACCCCTTGCTTTAGCTTATCTAAAAGCTTGGGGCGTGTAGCTCTCCGTACAAGTAAGAAAGTTAGTGCCGTGTAGCCCTAGGCGAAGAAAAAGAAATAATAAGGAGTGAGAACCAAGGAACTCCAGAGAGGTTGGTTACGAAGCTGGTCAAAAAGCTAGTACATCATCTCCACCTGGAATTGGAAGGTGCTAAATAACTCTTTTATTAGCGGCAACTATAACTTTATCTGCTTATTCAGTGAGGAGGGCAGCATCTGCCTTTGAATGGAATCTAGCTAGGGCAAAAGGTATACCTCGACCTGGGGTGGGGGCAGAACAAAGAAAACCGAAAAGAAAGAAGGGAAACTCTATCCATTTCAACTCAAAAGAAGTACGGCATAAAGACATATAATATAGGAAGAAGGGGTGATATCTTTGTATATATAGTCACTAATCATATATTCTATCAATAACTTTTAAGCACTCAATTTTAGAAAGATCTCGATTTTTTATTTCTGAGGGACTTCCCTTACATCCAATCGCCTGTGTTAAGCATAGCGGGCCTTTTGGATTTGAATAGCCCCTAACTGAAAAGTATCTTATCTTCCCCCTACGCCAAAAACAGAGCAAGATGGCTTTATTATTCCATTCGAGGGACCTTTTTTACTTACTCCTTAAAAGTTAAATCGACACTTTAGGTAATTTTTTCATAGATAGGATTTCCTTTCCTACGAGACATCGAAATGTGCCATTTTTCCTTGGTTGGTTAAATTGTCCTAAATGCTGATTTCCTTTCTAAAGGTGCAATCCATAGAAGCTTTAGCAAAGGGCTTATCGAAGGACCATCTTTGGGCATTAAAACTTCCAAGGCGGATACGCCTATGCCTGGCTTCCTTCCTCCACAGAACACTATCTACCGTGGCGTGGGATAAAATTTTCTTATCTTCTTTCCTCGGTATTTACCGCTGTGCCCCTGCGCTATCAAGAAGAAGGAATACCCGGCAAAGTCCCTTCTACTCATAGCGGGTTTATTTCACTCCTAAATTAAGGCAGTGAACTTGGTTTGCGAAAGAATAGAATAGGTTGAGAGCTTTAAGCTAAGATCGAGACGGGAACAGAACTGAAAGCAAGTAGACAGATAGGTTGTTTTCGCGACGAATCCCCTGCTTGAGAATCCGCTGTTCGCGTTTCTCTCGCGCTATAGCCGGGAGAAAAGAAAGACGAAGGGGGGGGATCCTGCATGTGCAAGCTGGAACCTACTACCGAACCTACGATAGAAACAAGAACGAGGGAATCTCCAAACCAAAGAGCCGAAAAATAGCACGTAACCCGTGGAGGATAAAAGAACCTTTTAGTTTAAGAAGAATTAGGTCGGGATTAAAACCAATCAAATAAAAAAAGAGATAGGCAGCGAACATAACCGGTGACAGGATAATCAAAGAAATTATTAAGTGGCGAAATGAAGATTTAAGAAATAAAGACATTCCATGACCTCTAAAATTTCATGACACATTTTCTATTGATGGAGAAAGATATTATTACCTAAGTGCTTGTCTGTTCCTTGACGCGGAAACTTACGGAGAACACATCTCACTGAAACCGAACCCAATCCTCTCATCTGAACTCTGACACCAATCTTCACGAGACGGCTCTTGACCAATTCCTTTTGTATCGTACCTGGTCGAGCTCTACCTTGTACTTCCCGCCCTACTTTCAATCTATTTCTTATAAACCTGATCCACATCCAACAGAGACTGCCCGAAGGAGGAGGGGTCAACTTGCTGCCTGCAGGAATGGTTGAATAAAGGGCTTGCCCTACTAAAGTTTGAAAGCTTCAATTCAAGATTTATTATTGAATATTAAATCCATTAGCGAGAGAACGACAAATTATAGTGGACAATGATAGTCTTGAATAGCTCCGACGGAGGAACTGACCCTCCCCTAGTTCTATGAAAATGGGAGTTGGCCTCTGGAGAGAGAGGAATTAGGCGCGCGAACGACAGTGGTCTTTCTTGCGTTCAAGATCAAGAGGCAGCCCCTAGTCTTGTTGTTCTGTAACGGGCCTTTGGCATACTTTACTTCGTCGGTCTTTGCCCGTCTTTTTTCTCTTTCTGTAATGTAATTGATAATTTTATATTGTAAGGGGGGAGACGGACACTTTTCCACCTCTAAGTAGTGGTGTGTCTCGTTGCAATCATTCCGGTCAATCCCTTTCTATGCTCTTCTTTCTGTTGGGGTTCGGAATCTCCTACCATTCCCTTTTAGGTAAGGGATGACCAGAGATGCCCCCTATAGCCAAATAAAGCTGCCCCTCATTAGAGAGAGTAAATAGAATAGTTTCGGGCTTACGACAGTATTTTGAACGACTAAGCAACTACTAAGCTCCCGCCCACCCCCAACTAGGGTAAAGTGTTCATTCATACCTTAAACAGCACTGAGATATTGGCCAATGACCCAAGAGCAAGCATCCTGGCTCTCAGGGCCTCAGGCAACCCAAAGGAGGAATCCATTTCTCTACTCATTCTATTCACTATTCTAGGGCCGATCTGGATCATTCATCAAAAGCATCAGCCTTTCTTTTGCTTTTGGGCTAAGATAAAGAGGTGCGCTTGTCTTGAATCACTATGTCCAATTCTTCAGGTTACAATCACCGAAGCAAGACTTTTCATTCCATGCACTTTTATGCCCTCTCTTGCCTCTATTGAATCTTCGGCCTTGGTTCTTTCCTTTCTATATGCTTGTCCAATCTTTTTCTTTGAAGCAATAGAGTTTTCAAGCAAGAAGGTTTATATCATTTAGTACTTGTGCTAAGGAACGAAAGTAGTTTAGTACGAAGTGCTTAGGATAAATCCACTTTCAGAAAACCGGACTCATCAAAGTCTTTTCTTTTCCTCTACAACGGGGAGGGTTTCACCGCAACAAAGCAGTTTCACCAATCTTGTGATTTAGACTGGTCTTTTCCTGGCTCGAAAGCCATCCATATCATATATCATTTCAGTCCTAGTTCCCATATACCCAGTGTAGTAGATGAGTTCATAGCTATTTCTTTCTCCTAGTGACTACTCCGAGTAAAGACTACTGACCTTAACCCGTTAACTTTGGGATGGGCAAGCAATAAGGAGGCCCCCGAAGCGCTACCTGCAGGGGCGCTAGTCAACAGCTAACTGACCAAACATACCCACCACTAACGGACTTTACAGGCTTTCAACGGCACAGTTCTCTTACTCGACTAGAGTGCTTTCCCTCACATCCTACTCTTAATTATAGAAGGTTCGGCACTTTCAGTCCAATACGGGGCTTCATTCAATGCCAGCATCTCTCTCAGCTGAAAGAAGATCAACTTGCATAGCATAGCCAAGCTCCAACTCCGGCTAGTCGACAGCCTCCGGAATCGGTAAGAGGGACGTAGTTAACAGCAAGGAAGTTGAATCAATCCCGTTTGCTAGAGGATTCTACCGATCTGGTAAAACCCCGATTAATGCCATCGATATAGATGAGAGTACGGTGCCCAAAACCTTAGGCTTAGGACATGACTTATTCCCATAGCTATAGCTTTCTATAGATGAGCCAGCCAGCCAGCCTTCGTTCAATCTTCTTGTTGAAGGATAAAGCAGCACATACCAGCGATACAATCGCACTTCCGGATCAAATCCTGGTATAAGTGATCGAGTACTTCCTTCCATTAAATTCTAGTTGAGTCACCCCTAGGAGAACAGCGGACACCCTTATCTCGAGTACTTATTTGAATAGAGAGACCAGGCAAGATTGAAGTTCCTTCTGTAACTGTAAGACTCTACCCCTCTGTTACCATAAGCTCAATCCTAACTTTGCCCTTACCTTACTGAGAAGCAATATTAACCATCTGACTCTTCTACCAATCTGGGACCACAAAGTCACTACTCCACTTTTCCACTGCTCGGAATACTACTCAAAAGTTCCATTAAGTTATCACAACAGCTCCGTGTACAGTGCACGCGCAAGTCTCTCCCTACTCTGCAACGAGACCTCAAAGGTGCCACATCGTAAGACATGTCCTCCCACCTTTCTTTCTCCACAATTCAATTCATTGGTCTGAACTCTTGACAGCACTACTACCATCCATTGCTTGATGAGTAGTGAGGTGGGCGGTGTGAATGGATTGCTAAGTAAGAGAGCAACCATAGCATAATACTATTGATACGTACAGAGAAGGAAGACAACCCACCGCTAGGGCTAGCTCAGCTAGCTCCCACTTGTCTTCACCCAACTATAGTGAATGATCATTCACAATAGCTGGGACCTCACTAACCTTAACGGTAAAGTTAGTTACACTACCCAGCACTCTTGCTGAGCAAATATTTATTGATTTAGAAGCCTAACCAGGCTTAACCTTCTTCTTCTTCGTCTTAGTAATATCTTTAATTATCACATCACGTCTTTTATTGGAAATAGGTCTCTTATCATCTTGATGTTCGGCGTTCTCTTTATCAAGCTTATCTTCAATTTCAATATAGTTATCGAGGAGAGCTTCCTCATTTATACACTTCAAAAGAGCCTCCTTATCGGCTTGCAAAGTAGTAATATCGTGATTAAGATTTTTGATTGTTTCTTCTTGAATTTTTAATTTTAAATTAAGTATTTTTATTTTAAAATTAAGTATCTTTTCAGATCTATTTTTTAAATCATTAATTTCATACGGTATAGTCTTAACCCATCTTTTTTTATCATTTTTTTCATATATATATATAGGCTTCCTCTTTGTACCAACTTTGACTCCTAAGTTAACATTTATTAATTGTTTTTTTATATTTAGTGTTTTCCATTCAATTCTGAAGTTAGAATACACTGTTTCCTGCGATATTTTATCTAAATCATTATACTGTGAATCATGCCAATCATCGGTGATTAGATCTTTAGCTGGACCCTTATGTTTTGTGATATTTACATCTTTATTTTTTTTAATATTATAGCTCTTTGGAGCTAAGAAAGTTCCACCTATATCCTCATATTCCAACTTGAATTTACCTAATTCAGTTGAAGAGATATCTTCCTCAGGTAGAGGAGTTCCTAATATAACTGAGTCAGTATCAGTATAGTAACAATCATCTCTTGAGATGTAAGGATACATATAAATACGAGCATAGGCTGTTATAGCTGCTGATAATTGAACAGCTGAGAGCCTTGGATCCAGTCGTGGTTCCAATCGGTATCGGTATAGTACGAAATAATATAGCTATCCTCGCAAAGTTTATCAGCAAAGATAAAATCTTTATTTTTAATCAAAGAATTATATCGATCAGTGTTACAGATTTCAGTTATAGTGCTTTTCGGGTTAATTCCAAATCTACCATATAGAGAATTCAATAGTAGCTTGTAAATATACACCATAGCATCATTACCGCTTCTCTTAGCTTCTTGTCTTCTTTCATATATATCCGTAACAAAGCCATCGAATGGAGTACTATCATTAGTTTCAAATAAGTAACCTGAGAGAGGTGTGATATTGTAGCCAAGTTTACGGGCATACTTTAATTCTTCACTGTAATAAACTCCTACGAATGAACCAGTTGGGAATAGGAGAGTATTATTTGCATCCCTATAAGGTAGAAATGGACGATCTATTGTCTTAGGACATTCGACATGTGCCTCAATAAAGCCAAACAAGTTGTCTAAATCATGATCTTCCAAACTACCATGCCAGGTAGGCTTCCCACCAGGCATTGGGAATGCCTTCATTATAAATGGATATAATGAGTTGACATCGTAGTAGTATAGATTATAACCCTTAGGTATATAAACGTCTGCATGCCCACCATAGTAACCACGACGAATGAAGGTATCTTCGTTACGATTTGGGATATGGATAGGCCATTTATCAGAATTGTAATACTGCGTACGAAAGATCTTTAGCGCAAGTGATGAGAGGGTTAATATATTTACAATATCTATTTTGTATAAATTCCAATAGATGTCTTGAGCTTTCAGCATTACACCACCTAATAGAAGGATATCTTGTTTCATATATTCAATCAATTCTGATTTGAGAGTACTAAGATTATCAACATTAATATCTTCATGAGAGATTGAACCTTTTGTACCTAATTGAGGACAAAGATGTTTAGCTAATATAGCTAGAGAACCAGATAGCAGTATTAAGGAATCCCTTAGTTTGAATATTAGTTTATTCTCAATAAAGACTCCTACCTCGTATAGCATACTGTTCCTCATAAGAGGTTTTATTTTGTACATCTTACCATTTATTACCAAATGTCTCAATAGCATTATCCCATCAAATCTTGAGAAGTTGTGGAAATACACCGTTCGAACCAAAGTGTGTTGTCTAACAACAACTACTAAACGTGCTATAAAGTCTGACAACATCCTATTACTCCTATCATGGATGGATGGTAAGGTTTGAGTATGGTAACCTTCACTGAAATATGTTTCAATCATGTTATAACCTTTATCTTCATCTAACAGATCATTGCCGTAATTTACAACCAAGAAACCAATAGCGTAAGGAACATGTACTGAGTCTATAATAATAGTCTCTGTATCTGCTACAATGAAAGGCTGCCTTACCTTTTCTTTTTGTTTTAAAGGTGTTATATATTTTTCAAATCTCCCTTTTTTAGATCCAACTCTTCGTGGCTCTTTATGTTCAACTACTTCATGGCAGCTGTAGCTATCCCATACTTTAGTAAGTACATCACTAAATGTTAATGATACGCCTTCTTCTTCATTAGGATTCCTATCAGAAAGATAGATTCGAATAAACATACCACAGATTATAAGTTAATCATATGATTCACTCTTTTCTATGATTTTTAAATTAAGTAAATCTAAGACTGGTATATCATTCCAATTTTCTCTAAAAGTTATAGCTGAACCTAAGTTAAATGGTATTTCAACGCCTTCTTGTTTAGTTACATATCCCAATGTAAACTTACCATATTTACACTTTGTTGTGTATGCGTATTTACATAGTAGATACATTGCCGTAAATAGTAAAAAATCACAATTAATGATCTGTATAGGGTTTATGAAAGAAATACTAGCAACTCTCAAACCTGAATACTTATCATTGCATTTTTCAGTTTCGATATTAGCCATTAAATATTCACCTAATAGCTCATACTCATACTTTTGAATTTGCATATTATTATTATTCATATTTTCCATATTATTATTATTCATATTTTCCATATTATTATTCATATTTTTCATCATAGGTGTAAACAATATTTTCCTGCTCTTTTTATATAATTCTGGTTATACTCCTCCAACACAATATCAGGGGTTAATCCATTTTTAATATATGAATTTTCTATAAAGTATGCATAAGCATTGTGTATTTGTTTAATCTTATCACTCCAAACACCCTTATCACTGCTAGATAAAGACTCAGGTATTAAGTCAAATAAGGTTTCAAAACTTTTACCTGTAATAGCATCCACAAAAGTAGAATTTGAATAAAAACCAGCTTTAAGATTAAGATTATTATAAAGAAAATCGTTAATAACTGATAGAGGATTATTTTCCTTAAAATATGATATATATAGAACTGGTAGATTGTTAGAACTATTAACTGTAGTTATAAAGTTATCGTGAACAGTGTACACAGGTAGTTTTTTAGTATTCATTTTTTGTATCATACACATAGCCATGTAAGCATCTTTCTGATGAATAAAGTTAACAAAGGTTGATATTTCACTCTTCCTTCTATCCCTTTCATTAGTAGGTATTCTTAGAGTAACTTGACGTTTTTTCTTTATAACACTATCATATAACCATATTTTAACCGGTTTACTCTTAACATAATCTTGACAGGTTTTGTAAAAAGGTACTTGATAGCACACAGGTTTACCTAATGCCGAACATAACCAACCTATATTGCGGAGTAAATTCATTAGATTTCTTATACCTGGAAATTTATTATTAAAGTATATAACTATATTAACAGTAAAAGTAAAACATTCACTTCTACTTAATACTGTTTTATAATAAAGATATAAATCATTTGATATGCTATTATGAGTCTTACCATATATCAATGGCATTAATATACTTTTAACTAAAGTACGAGTTAGAGTATAAGAATTTTCATTAAGTACTATATCACATATATTACTAGGTAATTTATTAGGTAAATATTCCTTAAGTTCAATAAGACAGTTACTGTAAATATCATGTATTTTATTAGGTGTATTTTCACATCTTATTAAATTTGTTTGAATAGCTAATTCTTCATCTAATAATAGATAACTCATTATCTGATAAGCAGAGGCAGATGCATCTTGAGTTATAGGTAATTGTAGTTTATTAATACTATTATAATTGTTATCTTCGATACTTATTACTTTGCTTATGAACTGATAGGGCTGTTTTGCTCCACAAGCTAAATTGATGAGATTAACATCATTAAGATTCTTTATATTATTAGAATACCAAATTAAAGTATCATCATAATTATCAAATTTCTTGAAATGAAAAGCAGTAGCACTTTTAATTACATTATCAATTTCTTTAGGATCAGGTAACTTACTTCTATCAGTATTTGAACTAAATACAATAAGACTTCTTGCCAAATCCCGTTCGTGAAAATGCAAGACTCCGGAGCGGTAGATTCGACCGCGGAAATCAATAAAAGCTGGTAGATAAAATTTATACCCATTGTAGGCTGAGGCCATATCTATTATAAACCATTCATAACGGGAACGTTGAATACACTTCAAAAACATATTCCAAATTTCAATATATTTCATTTTCTTTTTTATATGACTCTTTAAGTAAAATTCTCTTAATTTATCGTTAACTTTTTTCATATCCAATGATTTTAGATATTGAGGCATAAGTAGACCTTTATTTTCTAATTCTTCTCTATTTTGGAGTATAAAATCCAATACATCACTGTTAATCTCAAAAGCATGGGACTGTAATATATTCATAGTCTTACACAGACCATCCACATCAATTAATTCTATATGAAAATTAGGGATATCGCGCGAAGATAAGAGTTTGAATCGATTATGTGAATAAAAATCGCCAGTAGGCATATCTAAATAACCACCACGAAGATCAGAAATAGATTTAGGATTATCTTTGATTTTAACCCAATCCTTAGGCTTACATACCATCGGTAGATTAAGTTTTATAGGAAGGTAATTGATGTCAAAATTACAATATACGAAATGATTCATCTCTATATACCAATTATTACCTTTCTTTGATGTAATTGATCGTTTGGGTGACAATTCTTGTTGTATTGTTATTAAATTTCTATCAGCTAAAAATTGAAGCAATAACACACCGTAGGTCCATTTACCTACTTTCTTACGAAACCTTTCTTTAGCTTTTTCATCTTTACGTAATGCTTCCTGCTCTTTCTTACTAAGAACTCTATTTACACCAGTAGAATTAACAGGGTTGTTAGATGGCTCATTCTTATCACACTCATTCTTAGCAGAGTCATTCTTAGCTGGCTCATTCTTAGCAGAATCATTCTTAGCAGACTCATTCTTTGCTGTGTTATTTAACTTAGCATTCCTTTTCATCACACGCATTTGATACCTCGAAAGTCCTTTAGTAGCCTTATTATTAGCGGGCTCATTGTTAGCTGGCTCATTGTTAGCGGGCTCATTCTTAGCTGGCTCATTGTTAGCAGGGTCATTCTTAGCTGGCTCATTGTTAGCAGGGTCATTCTTAGCTGGCTCATTGTTAGCAGGCTCATTCTTAGCTTGCTTTGTCCTCTTATCATTTTTAATCTTAGATTCTTTAATAAGAATATCACCATGGAATTTAACATACGTATCAATCTGATCTATTAGAGTAGCAGCGCGAACCGCAGGAACTTCAGAATCAACACGGTGGTAAAGAGTGGCTAGTACATATATAATAATTCCCTCTAAAGTATACTGATCAAACTTATTAATAAATAATAATTCATCGCTAGATAGATTACCATTGTTTTTAACATATTCCTTAGCAGATTGGAGTTTATCATCAATAAAGAGTTTCATTAAATTAGGATATTTTTTATACATATCGCTTTTTTCATTTATATTTTCATAATACATAGTATTATTCTCTATACTTATTTGAAGACTTTCTAAAGATTTTTTATCATTATTTTTAATTTTGAATTTCTTTCTTTAATTCTTTAATGTCTCAAATACATAATGGTGATATTTAGATGTTTTAGTGTTTGAGGGTAATGATCTTAGTATATCATTAAAATACGGTTGTTTAGGTAGATTTTTTATAAAATATTCTATGAATATTTCCATTAATGTGATCTTATCCACACTATTTTTATTATTATTTTTTTTAAAAGGATATATTTCATCCTTGATCCACTTGGCTACATCTGCCCCTACCGATTCATTTTGACACCCCGGCAGATCGCTTAGTCCCCGTTCCTCTTGGGCGCTCTATCTGCTTACCCCTGGGTATCTGTATATCCCCAGCAAGTCTAGCTTTCCCTATAGCTATGAATGCGGCTAGGGTGAGCTATGAATGCGGCTTCTTGGAGGTTTGCTATGAATGGCCTATGAATATCTGTCAGAAAGCTACAAGTGAATGAGGGAGCGGAATGAAGGATGGCAGCGTTAGCAGCAGCTTTTCTGAGCCTACTAGCTCAAGGTAGAGAGAACCGGGGCAGTGTGCTCTAGCGATAGGAGCTATACTATAACGGGTCAGCCCCCGGGGTCAGTGATATCTCTTACTGACTAATGAATCCCCTTTTCGGTAGTGAGTGAGGCTAGTGAACTATAAAGCCGGTGAAATGCTTTTTAGCCTGACGGGTAGTGAGTAATGGTACGATAAAGAAAGAAGTGAGTGACTGGGAATTTGAAACTGTGGCCATGACTAGAGTGTGCAGTATGGCAACACAAGATACCTGCTAAGGTGCAAGACCCTGGAAGCTTCACTATTCCTTGTTCTATAAGTGGAGGGAAGAAGAAATGGACTACAGGAAGCTCAACAAAGCCACGGGGAAAGACCCTAGCCTGATCAAATGATGGGGTAGGGGAAGAGTTCTACTCTTTCTTAGATGACTACTCAGGTTACAATCGGATAGCACCAGAAGACCTACTAAAGAGAACTATCAGAAGGATGCCCTTTGGGTTGTGCAATGCTCCTGCTACATTTCATGTATCTATGATTTCATTGAAAAATAGGATAACTTATCGCCATAACAGTTTACACAAGTTCTTTCAAGATGTGAAGGAACTAAGTGCGTGTGAAAGAAGGGGTTGGAAGTTGACAAAGCGGAGATTGAGGCTCAAGTCCAGCAGCACTAAGAATAAATGGACAATCATAATAGAAGGGATAGGTTTTAGTCCGTGTGAAGTAGCTCGACATTATAAAAGGAGAGGGCTTCCGGTGATCCCCCTTTCTCTGGGATATGCCTTCGGCTTCTTCCTCAGGGTCGGGCATCCCCGAGCGAGGGTCTTAACACCCAGTTGTATACCGATGCGATAGCCTACCAGTGAGAACTACTAGTCGGGAAGGGATCTAGTCGAATTCAAGCAAAAGAATACGTCGAACCCATGCATGCTACAAGACATCTTGAATTTCCCACAAGAGTAAAACTATAATAGTATCCGACTCATATGGCGGCGGGGGCTGCGTTCCCCTCTCTTTCTGCTGGATGGGGAGTGCATCGGTCGGCTATGTCCCTGGACCTCCTGGCTTCCCTGTCACGTCCGAACGTAATCAGAGAAGACCTGCCCAAGCACCACCTTGTGATCATAAATAAGAATATCCAATACAATCACAGGAAAGAGTACCCGAAAAAAACCGTAACGTATCAGGGTCGTACGCCTGGAACAGTCGTACAATTTCGGCGATTCAAAAAGGAGTATACCCCTCTCCCTTAGTGTCTTTCCACTTCCCTCGTTCAGGAACAAACCCTTCGCCTAATTCTTTTGAGTCCCGGCCTGGTTTTTCCCCACTAACCAATTACGTTACGACCACTGAAGAAACTTGGTTGACGAACATGGTTTATGCGCCGCTAATGTAGCGGCTTGTCGAGCATTTGACAAACTCACACCATCCATCTCAAATAGGACTTGTCCCGCGGACACACGAGCAATCCAACCCGTAGGATTTCCTTTTCCTCTTCCCATTCTTACTTCTGTAGGTTTCCCGGTAATAGGGATATCTGCGAAAACTCTTACCCATATCTTACCATTTTTTCGGAATTGTCCGCTCATAGCACGATGGAAGTGCCCGATTATAGCCCGACGCGCTGCTTCAATGGCTCGATATGAAAGACGACCAGCTCTACAACTTTGAGTGCCATATCTTCCAAAACCAAGTTTTGTTCCGTCTGGTTTGCAACCCCTACTACATCTGCCTTTACGATATTTACTAAATTTCGTACGTTTCGGATATAGCACGTCCCTTTTTTTTTTTACTATATGAAATCCACACTTTGACACCTGAGATTCCGTAACGAGTAGATACTTCCGCAGAAGCATAATCGATTTTCTGGTTAAATACATTACGAGATGTTTTTCCATACTTTCCGCATTCAGTTCTAGCTATTTCTGCGCCTTCTGATCGACCTGAACAACATATACGGATCCCCTCAACCCCTTTTTTCATTACTAATGGAATATCCTTCACTATTCTACTAAAAATGGAACGAAATGACCTTGTTTTCTTTCTCAGTTGAAAAGAGATGTCTTGAGCAATCGGAGAAGCACTTTGATAAACAGATTTGATCTTGACCGACTCAATTAAGGTATTAGTGTTTGTTCTATTAGACAACAAAGATCGCATTTTTTTCACTTCGTTCAAATAAGAGTTGTACCCGTACGGAATTTTTCTGTTTCTCAGTATGATCTCTATCATCATCTCTATTCCCTTTATCCACTCTCCTATCCTACCTAGGTCTATGAATTTATCTATCAATTCCATTACCTTATCCTTACCCATGAGGTTCCAACATTTGATCCTTAATTGACCTAGGAGTGGTTCCCGGGCATCCTCAAAAAAAAGGTTCTTATAAATCCCAACTCTATCCCTTGGAAAGAAAAAGGTAGCACCGAAGAAAGGAAAGAGCGAGATGGTGGTTTTTGTTGTTCCCGCGAAGCGAAGATCATTCGCCAAGCGAATGAAGTGGGTCAACCTCTTTTTGGCTTCGGCCAAACACTTTTTCTCGCTGGTCGAGCTTTCTACAAAAAAAGCGATGCGATCACGTATTCTCTTATCTAAGCTTCTTCCCTGCGCATTCGCTCCCCCCATCGTAGATGGTTCAGCCACGCCCGGTGCCACGAAATGATTGAGAACTACGACGGGGTCGAAATGCATTTGGTTCTTTCTACAAAAAAAGTATTGCATGACCGAATAATTCAAGGAGGGGCGCACTGCAGGGAGGGTCCTTTTAAATAGATGACTCGTCGGGCCGTCGGAGCGGGGGAAAAATAACTTAAAAAACTTCGTTTTTCTGAAGGAGTCGTAATTTTCTATCAGGAACGCTATGTCATTTACAGCCCCGGCGTATTTCGGATGCTTGAAGGCCCCGCTGACCCGAAGTAATTTATAAATATTCTTCTTTATCGATGGTGATCGGTCATGGTATCCATAGCGTTGCTTCTTTTTCGGCCAAATCCTAATTTCGTTTTGCTTCTCCCGGTCGTCGAGCCTGATCGACTCGACTCTTTTCCCAGCCCTCCGGCCTCTCACTTCGTTTCGTTCTTCTTCTTTCTTGTTGCTGGAATGAAGACACCCGATCGGCCCGACTTTCCCAAATGCCCACCACCGGCCCTTCTCCTTTCCGGGTCTGGATTTATCGCGTCGTTTCAGTCGTCGTGGTCGACGGGGAAGAAAGAAATGAATGAATGTTCTTTTGGGAAAATGTATAAGAATACACCTACCGAGACGAAAGCCAAAGGTTAGTCTCGCAGGTGGACGTATCGAACCAAAATAAGATCTCAGATTGACATCTTGATAAACTAATTTACCATAATAATAATCACTGAACCAACTTGAATCTGAACTACGATTCAGATCGAGTCTTACCGAAATCGGATTTCCTTTTCGTGCCATATGCGCCTTATTGTTACTTTCTTTACTTTTTCTTCCCCTTTTTGATTCCCGGTTAAATATTAGCTCTCGAAAGTCTTCGTTTCGCAAACTCTCCAAATTGTTGACCAAGCAAGGTCGCTGAGAACACTAACGGAACACATTCTAATTCCCACTGAAGCTAGTACCTTATCCTTGACCACCATTAGCACAAACCACTTGGTGATTGAGTTCCGAATTCCCTTACTCTGTTCTGGCGAGTGACTCTTCCGTAAAATCCATGGAAGGGATTGATTCAATTACTCGCCTCCGACTTGCCTTGATATTGAGACAATCTTTCTTTCTATACATACGTAATTTCCTCGTCACGACAATGAAACATGCCGGCCCTAAAATCCGGAAAAGCGGAGGGCCGCTCCCACGTCTGAGCAATCGAGGCCGGTCACTCAGAAAATAGAACGTTAGCCCAAAAGCTCGACTATAGGGTTCAAACTCGCATCAGATCCCGTAATAAATATGCGGAGTTGTGAGTTCCGGTGTTCCTTATTTAAAGATATTACCACGCACGCGGGGTCTTATATATATGTAAGTCCTTTGTTTATATATAAGGGTCTTTAACGTGATGCCCAATGCCACGGACTGCAGATTTGTCCATCCAAAAGCTCCTTATTTATTGCAGAACCTCTTGCTAGCAGCCTTCCAGGTCAGGTCACGAATCGCCTCTTTGCTCTTAAGGAACTTTCAAAGGAAACGAAAAACGAAGACTTTATCGAAACATCCTATCTTTTTATATGATATTTGGCTTGTTAGGACAGCCCGCATGAAATCGGGTCGGATGCCTGTCCCCTCTTCTCAACAGAATCCGAGAGACAAGAAAGAATCGAAAGCAGTCCTTTTAGCAAAGTCTTCTTCATTGCATTGGGTGCCGACCCCAATCCCTAGCTAGCGGAAATCCAAGCAAGCCTCACCTGTCCCATGTTGGGGATCCTATTCTGCTTGTGGATATCTAATGCTAGAAGGCTTAATCCTTAATAGCCATAGAGTGGCTTACCCTTAAATACATCCATGCAAACCCCGTCTGTCTTCTTTTAAGCCCTACCTAGGCCTTCTTCACTAGCGCAACCCTCCCTAACTGCCTATGAATGTGCTGTGGAATCCCGTTCGTATTCTTCCTCAAATATGTAACTTTTCCTTTATCTGATTGCAACCTATTGATCGGATTTACTGTGCGCGGATATCTTAACTAATGATTCCACCTCCTACTCCTTCCCCGGCACACAAAAAGAGTGCTAAAGTAAAGTAGGAAATCACTCTCTGTCAAAAGTATGGAGCTTTTTTAGCTCTAAAGGTGCGAAGCGATAAAACTTCTCCCAATAGGAATGTGAAGGAGAGAATAATATTTATTATTATATAATAACATAACTAAGATCTAGGAGAGAAAGAAAGTCTTACAGATTTTTAGATATACTTACTTTTTAGTTTAATATTTGAAAGTCTGAAATGAATGGAAAAAAGCATGCATGGTCAAACTACCAGAAGAGGGCCCTTCATGGCAGTTGGTAGTCGGCAACCAGTCTTCTTTCTTTAAATAAAAGGCTAAGGGCAGAGACCTTTTTAATTTGATAATAGCAAGTCTAGTCCAGGTTTAGGAGCACATCCCCGGTAGCAAAGGAAGAAGGAAAAAGTGCGGCAGCTTTAGCTGCTTGTAGAACATTGTCTGAAGAGCTCACTGAAATAAGGTTTCCAGCTCCTAGGATCGATCCTTGCATTCAAATAGGGGAGCTCTCAAGCTCGATATTTTATTTCTGATACCAGCACACAAAGATCTTCCCTATGAACAGGAGGCAAGATTTCCGCAGCTCCGAACTTTGACCACGAAACAGAGAACAAGGATGAAAAGAAGCTTTCTTCACTTTTACGGTCGACGGTCCTAGTGTGAGTGGATGCGTAGTTTGAAAGTATTTCCACCTGAACCAGGGTCGTGCTGAACCTTTTTATGGCTGACGGAGGTCCACATGGACTTAGAATGAGGAAGTAAAGCATCGAACTCTTCTTCATACGCTTACTATCTTAACTCTCTCACCGGAATGGCAAACCCGAGTTCACATCCACTACAGCTTCGTCCCAAAGCTTCGATGGAGATGCCAGTGCCTATTCAAGGCTTTTCCTCTTTCCTTAGGCAGTTGCTTCGGGAGAGAAAAGAGATATTCGGCTTTCAAGAAGAAAGAATCTTTATCCCCCTTCTACCTTACTATAAGCAATTCATCCATGCCTGCCAAAGCCGTTCATCCCAGATTTAACCGAACCTAAGGACTTTCTGAACAGCCTTGATTGAGGGATCAAGCCCTTTCCTTCCCGCCTTTCCTGGTCTTTGAGTTAGAGTGGAAGTTGAAGTGGATTGAGATCTTAGGATCTAGCTAGATAAGACTTATTACACACACCTTGGTAAAAGCCTCTGGGGATGTAAGGGAAAAGGCATTAGAGGGCGACCCTAACCTAAGGTCACTCTAATATTATAAAACTTTAGAAAACTAACTTGATCTAGCCTTAGCCCTTGACTCATATGGCTTTCTTTCAAACTGACTCGTCGGGAAGCTTCATCTCAAAGCATGAGACTAGGTTTACACTGAGAGCCTAATAAGGGACTACTTCAAGGCCTCTTTCAAGCTAAGAAGACTCCTTTCAAGGTTATCCTTATTCTTATCTGCAGATCGGAGTCGTTCACTTCTCTGTCGAAAGAGCGTATTCTTTTATTGCAGCTAATTACAAATCTCAATCAGTCTTGTCTGTACACCAATCCCAATGGCTAATTCGGCTCTTAAGCCTGGAACTCAATCAAAAATAAATTATCTAAAGTAAAGGAAAGGTAAGTCAAGGCCCGGGCATTCTTCCAATGCAATACCTTCTTCCTTTACTGCTTGACTTTGTTTGCCTATCCACTGTTTGTTAAGGGCATACCCCCTGTGTCTCCGGTGCTATTGACTCAGCTCTTTGGGATATCATAGGAAAGAATGAAGCGAGGGACGAAAGCATCTTAGTGAAAGGATAGGATAGCCAAAGCATTCATATTCTATGCTTAAGTAAAGTCCTCACTGCCACGCCATTCACTTCTTTCTACGCTAAAAGATCACAGGCTTGTTAGCGATGTGGAGTCAGATTCCTACTCACCCCTTGCTTGAACCTATAGTATACTTAACTGAGCAAGCTAGGCAGAAATCACAGTCGTAAATAGACAAGACTGTCCTACCTTCTAGTCAGACGGAAGATAAAGTAAATCCCTACCCTAATACACAGCTTCAAACCGGGCGTAGGTTCGCAGGAAAGTGAGTCTTCATCGAGTAATTTTATTAGCATCCCGCCTTTCCTGGAGCCCCTCTGGATGAGATGCCCCTAAGGACCTGACTCTGGGCTCTCGCAAGGCGCAGAGGAAAACCAAACCCTAACCATGTATGGGAACCGTGAAATAAAATATCTATGATCAAGATCATCACCGGTAGGGAAAGGAGTCATTCTAATAAAGAAGTCACAAAAAGATAGAATAAGGATCCGGATAAAGAGAAGAATCGGGTTTAGCGGTAATGGCATAAGCCAAAGCTAGATCACCGGAGTTTAGGCAAATGGGAAGGAGAGAAAAAGGTTATGAAATGCATATTCCTTCCGAAACCAGATAATCAACCGAAGGAGATTCCCCTGCAAAAAGGAGATGGCTAAAGAAGTAGATTAGGACAGCCTTTTAGCTAGCATTAGCTGGCAGGGAACTCAGAGAGAGTTCGGCAGGAAGGTAATCTTCAACTTAAACTTCAACTCGCGTAAAGGGATAAAGAAAAGAAGAGGAAATGCATAGGACGATTAAATTATGAATGAAAATCGCAACTACTGGTACAATAGATAGATACCGGAACTACTGGCCCACTATCGCTAGACGGAATGACAGACGCACTCTTAGCTCTTTAGCTATTACGCTTGGTAGTAAGGCGAGGAATGATAGCAAGAGCGCTATAAAGACTATTCATTCCCTGAAGTAAGGAGATTAATGGGAAGCCGCTAGGGATGAATGACGGACATTCTTGGTCAGCTCTCACGTCTTTCACTGCTAGGTCAGCTAGCCTAGTTCGTAGTTGCTGGTCGGAACGTTAAATACTGCCTTCGATCCGTTGACCCGGGCAACCTCCTCCCTCATCGCTTGTTAGAGAGCTATAACTTCACCGGTGAGATTGCCAGCCAGGGGAGATCTATTTGATTGGGAAGTTCTTAAGAGTGCGGATATCAAAGGTGCAATCCGAAAATCGCATGTGTTAAGTATGGCATTTCACCGATGCTTCGATCACTTCCTATAGATACCGCCTAGCTTGAAATAGAAAGAGATCACAGGCATGTGGTGAAGCATACCGAGAGAAAGAGCTGTGAAATAAACCATATCGAGCACAGGTCTCACTCTACAAGTTCAGTTCGATGAGCTCAACGCGGACCTGTGCCTACTATCTACTTAGTGTGTGTGCTAGGGCAAGAAGCTGAGCTGTTCTCACTGTGTCTGGTGACAAACAAAGCTTGTGGACTACTACTGGGGCGAACTCTTCTACATACTGGTGGGACTATTTACTGACTAACTGATTCGGGCGGGGAACGAAGAAGGTCAGATATCTACCTACATCTGCAGTCGTAGAAGATAGCGAGTTGATTGTACTATAGGCAAAGCCATCCCATATGCCCTTCTTCAATCAAATGATTCAAATAATATTGTATATAATATAGAAGGGTGTATGGGGATGAGCAGAAAGACAGAACACCCATACATCATCTTCATCCCATGCTTGGCCCATCTAGGGGGCAGCATCAGAGGGAAGGAAGAACGGGTGTAGCACCTTTCCCTTGGTCAATCAAATTCGGATACCAACTGAGTCCTTTCCGCTCTCCGTAGGGCAAGCTCTAGCTATAGTAGTTAAGTTTTCAAAGCTTCTGACTGTTCCGTTCCCGTCCGGGTTAGTTCAGATGGATCGAGTAATTACATAATATAAGAAAGCAGCCAACCGGCCGCTCTTCTCTGGTTGTTCGTACTTGTTTGTCCGGTGCTTAGTTCAGATTCAGTGACCAGTGCTTGTCAGGAAAATGCTGTCTTTCTTTGAATGGCTGACCCGGCTAAGCGCTTCACAATGCGCCCAGTGACAGTGTTCGATTTCCGTGCCTGTCTACAGAACAGGAACGAGGTCGTCAAGAAGGTTTCAATCAGGTGTCTATCCCCACCTCAATCGGTTCGAGATTCAACATATAGCGTGCTCCGCCTCCAATTTAAGTAAGATCTCCTCGTTGGTCGTATGACCAATACCCCAGTCACTTCCATTGGATCCTGACGTACAGATACCTGAGGGGTTTCGATTCCCTTTATACGCGATGTGGCAGACTGATTCAACCTGGTGCGAGTTTTTTAGAGCAAAAAAAGAATATGAACGAGGAGAAAGCATTCGTTATCTTTATATGGATAGCCAATTCTTATTAAGATATTGTTTGTATTCTTTACCCGGAAAATGGGTTTACTATTTTGAAAGATCGGAACATGGGAATAGATATGGTACCAAAACGGACTACCTATTTCAATTTTTGTGCTTTCTTAAATTGCATACCTATACAAGGGTTCAAGTTTCGATCGATATTTGCGGAGTTGATTATCCCTCTCGAAAACGAAGATTTGAAGTGGTCTATAATTTACTGAGTACTCGGTATAACTCACGCATTCTTATACAAACCAGTGCAGACGAAGTAACACGAATATCTCCGGTAGTCAGTCTATTTCCATCAGCCGGCCGGTGGGAGCGAGAAGTTTGGGATATGTTTGGTGTTTCTTCCATCAATCATCCGGATCTACGCCGTATATCAACAGATTATGGTTTCGAGGGTCATCCATTACGAAAAGACCTTCCTCTGAGTGGATATGTAGAAGTACGCTATGATGATCCAGAGAAACGTGTGGTTTCTGAACCCATTGAGATGACCCAAGAATTTCGCTATTTCGATTTTGCTAGTCCTTGGGAACAGCATAAGCGACGGATAATTCAGAAAGAATCATAATAGGTCCAGCTCTATAGGATAGGGGACAAATCAATAGGAAATGCTATTTGCTTTGTAAGAAGAAGAATAAACTGATATGAAATGAAAGAGTTCGCGGGAATTGTCTTGATCGTCGGATATCATTTTCAAATAGTAGTGAGAAGTCTTATCGAACGATTTCCTGCAATTCTTCCCAGTATGTCATGAGTAAAGAATCCTGCTACAACTCTCGATCTATACAAAACGCACTGGGTTTTTGTGTTTCTTTCGGTTTCATTGATAGCAGAAGAGCCTGACTCTATAGGATTAGGGGCACTAGCGCTTTATTTAAAAAATAAAAAGTAAAGGGGCCTGCCTGAAAACGTAACGTAATAGGCTGCTATTCTAGGCTCGCTCCGCCCCTTATTGGAAAACTAAAGCGCTAACGCGCCTTATATTCTTTTATTTTTTTTTTGCTTCCATTGTCTTGCTGAACTGCTTTTCCTGTTGAAGCTTTTACGGGGGCTTTTGCTCATGCCGATTCAGAATGCTTTCTCATTAAAATATGAAATATCTCTTTTGTGTCCATTCACCGAGACGAGCACAAGACAGTGCTTGGAGATTCGATCTTGTCTTCTTTCGCTTGGTTTCCCCAGGTGGTGCGGTTGGGGAGTAGAGACCTCGATGCCGGGTCGTTCCAAAGTGACTTGCTATTGCTGCTGCTGTGCATCTTGTTCATCATCCAGGAATTTCTTTATAATCTTTGCCTTCCTTACCAGGAATTGGATTCGAACCAAGTATAAGATATTAAAAATGTCGGAGAATACCCGGTATTTGAGTTTTTAGCATTAACACGATTAAATCTTCTTTTTTCCTAGCCAATTCTTCCCTTCCTTCTCTTCTCACTCCCCGGGTTTAGCTCCCGACTGGAGGGAGAGGGGCAAGGCATTAGGGATAGCAGCTTTCGTCTCCAGTAATGGATGGATAAGGTGGTAGTGCAAAATTTCGGAGTAGCCGTAATGGAAGAACTTTTAGCTTGGTTGTCCGGCCCTCTTCACCGATCTCCTAGCCCTACGAATCAAACATCTCCGGGCATCTGGTTTCAAAGAGAGATTGGTTAGTCGCCTTCTGTTCATTCTTACCCCTGACTACCGGACCCCATTGGTTAAGTTGGGGCAGGAATAGCTATCGGACTACGATCACAGGCCGACCCTCCTTTATTCTAGTCCAGTTGGAGAGGGAAAAGTCCCATCCGTTCCAGAAGTCGCAGAGAAATGGAAGGCTTAAATACCAAAAACTACGGAGGCATGATCTAAAAATGGGTAAGCCCGGTGGTTCAAGTTGAGCCTAGCCAACAACCAACATCAGCTTATAGGGAGAGTAGGAGCTCCTGTTGCTCCAACCATTCTAGTGAACCGGTCGAGACCAGCAGCTATGAATACCCTGTGCCGGTTGTGCGAAGGCAGCCTCAATTAAAATAAAGAAAAACGTACTCCTCAGGAAAGAAAGCTGATTCACCTCTACCCTATTGGTTAATCCCGAAGGAAGCTTCCCTGAGAGAGCTGCTATAAGATAAGCTCTTTTTCCATTTAGTTTAGAGAGAGTAGCTTGCTTTCCGCGGTCTGCTATTCCTTTCCTCTAATGACTCAATTTAAAACCTACCGAAATGGCTCTTTAAAGAAGGGCTTGATTCACAGGAAAATTATGAGAGGGTCGACCAGTCCATTTATCATCCCACCACTCACCCAAGCAAGCTCAGGAGTTCAGGTGCTACAGATTAGTGAAGCCCGATCGTAAGTAACTTCCACTAAAGATATCTTGTTTTGTCCTTCTCGGGTTCCAGTCCAATCTTCTGCAGCTGCCCCCGGCCTATACTTAATTTAAGACTTTCTTTCAGGCCTTACGCTTCCCAGTCTCAGTAAAAGAATAGCTCTTTCGGTCAAAGTCGATAAGGATCAAAGTCCAATAGCTAGGGTGGGATTGTCCTCTGTTCTCAACTCGGGAAGGAAATAAATAAGCATGGATTCACCTATTCCAGAAAAAAAGTGCATATTTATTTTTTTAGGTTTAGCTTTCGAAAAAGACAAGGCCTTACAACAGCTCATTCCCGGAAGAAAAAGAAGAAGCCTGGTTAGCTTGTAATTCACTTGTAGGCTCTGTCAGATGAGAAGCTTTAGTGAATAGTAGGTTGCGAGCGGGGTAGAGTGGTTGGTTAACTCGTCAGGCTCATAATCTTCGGATTGCTGGTTCGAATCCTGCTCCCGCCATGTCTAAAAGTCTGAACCCTAGTTTTCCATCAAGACGGAGCTAGGGAAGAGTGCTGTTTCCCTGATGGCTAGATCTGAGCTACAAGCTAAGATGCCGAATCTACGTGATGAGGTGGGAAACCCCTAGCTCAAGTCAGTACCTCGATAAATCCCTATATTATATATAGGCTCTGTAAGAGGTTATTTGAGATTCCTATTTGCACTCTTCTATTAGTAAAGAGACCCGTAACCGCTAATGCTACAGCTCCCCTCACTAGTAGCTGCTGATGAGCGATAGCCTTTTTTTTTGTTAGCCTCAATCTTTCCTTCCTCTGTGCGGAATAGAGTAAGCCAAGCGGGAGGATAGTAGTACTTCATGCGGGGATATCTCTGCAGGATTGTGGAAGAGAGATTGGCTTTCAAACTATGTTCTAGTTCATACCGTGTAAAAGAACAGGACTTTCCTCATTTCTCTTTCTGGAATTAGCCATTCTGGTTGAAACTCCGGGATGAAGATGGAAGAGATAGGTGGGAGTGTGGCTAGAAATCAGATCAAATAAGCGAGACCTCATCCGAGGGGGCCACTAAAGATCTATTTCTCCGATCAACTCACTATTGGGATGGGTATCAGGTATAGGATTTCATCCAGTCGTAGACATAGGAAGGTTTAACGACTTACCCTTTGGAAGTCTTCTTTCTATTGGGCTCTATATGGCCTTCTAATGCGTCTTCTTGTCCTCATGATAGGAATGAATGAATCCTGAAGAAAGTTTCTTTCTCTCGAGCTGTCTACAGAGAATCAGCCTCTCGTGTGAAGTTAGTCGGGTGAAAGGATAGAGGGAACTACCATACCGAGGGAGAGATACTTCGACCCTAACCTAACATAAAGGGTCGTATGCCATCCTGCTTCTGCCTGAATCGAAGCCAATACCCTGAAGAGGTATAGAGGTCAACGATGGAAGGTACCTAGGAAGCAGAACTCGCCAAGAGTCTGAGATCTGATTGAACAATTGTAATTCATCATATCAAATGCTCTTTCAGTCTGCAGAAACTTGGGAGGGGTCACAATAGAATCAAGTATTCTCACACTTAATCGCTTTGCCTACGGTATGACCCGTGACAAAGTGAATAAAAAAAGGAGAGATATAACTGAACTAATGTGTCCGCCTTATCATCCCTCCTCATTAGAACCTTACGGTGAAATGAAGGAATGATCCTAGGTAGACCATTCCGACTGAGGGGGAGACGATAACTGGTAGTCTCTCATGCTCGTAAGGCGTAAACCTGTTGAAGGCAAAAGCCACACTGCTTTAAATAAAGTGCTGTAGATAAAGGACCGGACTTACGGTATAATTGACGTACCTGTTTCGCAAACAAGTGCGCAGCTATACAGTTCTCCTTTGAAAGGCCATCAGTGACCTTGAAGAAAGATTCCGGGTTCATTCCACTGAAACTAGCAGGCTATATCTTATAAGTGCTATTCCCTCTCAGCTTCAATCAAAAGGGCTTCCCCGAGGAGAGTACGGGGCATCTCTATGGTTCCAATCTGGTATCGCAGAGTTAGTCGATCTTCTTCTGACTAGTGTTGTGCTGTCAAACATTAATATAATACAATATCGGGAATCTCTTTGACCTTCAATGTGTCTAGGGACCCATCTTCTTCGTAGTGGGCCCTTCTCTCTCTTAGTATGAGCCCCGGAACTGCTTGTTATACATACCGCCAGCCAGCTGGCTTACCCAGACGAGGGGGGTAGCTGGGCAGCAAAGTGTTATACAAGCCCTGACCCGCGAACGAACTGGACAGTCAGGGGTAGGGAATGAGGCTAGACCGGCAAGCACAGACCGAATAGACGATAGCCTTGGACGGGAAGAAGATATACAAGGAAAGAGACAGGAAGACCAGTCAGTGAATCAGGGGGTTACGCCCAGAAAAGACGGCCTTTTCATTTCCCTTACAGACGAACTATAGTATAGAAGGAGTACAGAGGAGCGAGTTTACGAGCTGGGATATGAGTATAGAGTGATTAAGATACCTTACCTATGGAGTAAAATAAGAAAGAGAGAAGTAAGCGGGAGTACTATTATAAACTATAGCTATAGGAAATAAAGTCCCTTTCAGTTTCAATTAAGGACGGACTGAAGCCTTTCCTGCCTTTCTAGTTTTATAGGCATTAAAGCTGTTATATTATCCCCGATCTCTGGGCTTATGCTGGACTATCTATGCTTATCCCTAGGCTGATGATAGAAGAAAAGAAGGCCGGTAGACAGAGGACTCCGCTGCATAAAAGACCACATTTTCTGACTCAGACGGCACAAGTCAATGAAGCAGTAGCGCTTGATTAAGCGATGGCAGAATCTTCTATTCTACTAGAGGTTCTCCCTTGTTCTTTGAATTCGATTGATTGATCAAACCATGACACTAGACGCTTAGATAAGATGTTCTGAAGAAAGATCTATCTGACTGACAGGGATTCACTTTCGAGTTATGTAAGGTTCTCCTCCTTTGTGACCTCAGTCCGAGAACATCCCATCCTCTGCAACAGAAGACTATTTGGTTGGCAGAAACGGCCTATTTTGTTTGGAAAAGATCCTATGTTAGCGTTAGGAGACATCAGATGAGTATTAAGTGGCAGCGGGTGATGAAGCTATAGCGGACTCCCTTTCGTCTTCCAATGACGCGAAAGAAATGGTCTCCTATACAGCAGCAAATTCAAGTAAATTAGAAGATTCCGCCGCTTATTATAATATATATATAAATAAACTTACTATTTTGGTTCTAGGATATTCCCATTCTTCTCCTTCCAAGTGAGTTATATGCAAGGCCTTTTTTTCTTCTCTTGTCGCAGGAGCGCAGTCTTCCTTAATCAAAAACTTTCTTGCTAACTTCAGTCAAGAGCTGAATTTCCGGAGATCGATAGAGCCCTCTCGAAACCTAGCTGTGTGAGTTTGGGGGCAATGTGCAAGCAACTTCATCCCCGAATGGGTACTTTTTCCTTTCTCCTGCAAGGTATAGAACAACTAAGGGTACTGGTCCTGCTCGCTTTGGTTCTGGTGACCAAGAAGCAGGTTCTGAAAGACAACCAGCCATTGTTTGACCGACTGTTCCCTGTTCCGTTTGCGTCCCATCAAGTGGCAGAAGATCTTCCTGCTATTAACTATTAAAGCTGTCTTTCAAAGAGCGGCTTTAGCTTTAGTAGTAGCTGACGGGATCACTAGGGAACTATGTATCGGGATGCACCTAACGGCGAAGGAAGTTTGACTTCTCAGTAGGAAGTCTGGTCATCTGTTTACTGCACTTTATTTAAATTTAAAGCAGGCAGCGGCCAGCTTGCTGCAAGCCCTGTGCTGCGGATAGACCCCTTCCTAACCTAAAGAGCTACTTTCCCGATCTCGTTGAACTAGGTCAGGATACCCGCCCTAGGGTCATTCCATCTTTCCGCCGTAGAATGATCATTAGGAAGAATGGGAGGGCGGACTTGCCTTGCTCGTCAGACTTTATTTTGTCATATTTCAGTATGTGTAGAGCTATTCCGTTGGCTAAGCGGTTAACTAATAGAGTCTTAGATTATATTGTTACGCCTCCTAAGCTAAGCCAGATAAAGACTGGAGTGTGATTCCTCACATTCGTCACTCTATCCCGCAGCTATTCCAAAGGTACCCGCCTACGATTGGGTCCATACCATTGTGTCCTTGGCCTAAGGGATGGAGAAAAGCCAAGCAGCGGTTAGAAAGAAAAATAATTGTCCGCTCTCCTAGTTGCTAAAGAATCCGGAGCTTCTTTTGAAAGAAAAGGCTAAATACCATTCTTAAAAATCACCATTGGTGCCATCCTATGGTAACTCGCCCTCATGATTCATCACGTGGTGGACCATAGGGTAGCACTAAGAAAGATAGCTGCCCGAGGTTTGATTTTGATTTTGAGGCACCAAAGCCGATCTTCCTGACAGGCCGCATCCTCTACGGCCAACTCGTCAGTCTGACACTGACGGAGCAAGCATCTTTAAGAGTTTCTTTTAACGAGTCCCCCACACTCACAGGCACACCTCTGATTGAGATCTCGAATCGCTCTGATACCACATAGTCTCAGAGGAAAGCAGTCCATTATCTCAGCTCTGAGACTATGGCAGATTTTTCCGAACAAGGGTAAATCCGAGAACGAGCCGTGGGAAAGTCCCCATCGACCTTCAAAGCAGCATTTAACGCCTTTTGAGATAGGTGAGAACTTTTCTTCTTTATTCATTCAAAATAATCCTGCCTAGAAAAGGTTTATCTGTTGTCAATCTCACAGGATCTCAGTTCGACATAAGATTCTTAAAGATTTGAATCGTCGGGAACGGAACTCTTCCATCTCTGTTCTGGTGATTCGTGGTTTTCTTCGATAAGAATTCCCTGATAGATGAGCACATGATGTACATCACTGAGGTAGAAGAAGACCACCACTGGGTCATGCATTTGGCTGGCGCTCTGAACGATGCAAGAAAAAAAGGCATAAATAGAAGTCGATTCCACTTTTTTGTCCTGCTGAAAAAGCTTAGTAAACCGGTCTTATGAATTCCCTCTGCTTTTCCCTCACCTACCCCGATCAGTGGATTCTCCTGATTCAGCAGGATTCGGCTTCGTATGAAGTGTCTGCGGATTACTAAGCCGTGGATCGAGATCTTAGGATCTAGCTAGATAGGACTTATTACACCTTGAAAAACGGCAGAACGAGACCCTTTTCTAAGGAAATAGTTCTAGTAACTTTTTAAAAATATCTTGCGAAGAGCATCACCTCAGTGCTGCACGAAAGGCTTTAATCACGCGGATTATGCCTACCGTCGTATTGATGAAGATAAGGCACACGAAGCCCCAACATGGTCTAGCACTACGGTGGAAACAGGATGTCTGCCTTTGTGAGTACCTATCTTCTTATAGGAAATTGCTATTCAACAAAATAGAAGATTGCAAAGATTCAGCCTTAGTATTAGTAGAAGTGGGTAGCGGCACTGGGTAGACGGTCTATCCCCCTTTAACTTAAGTAGTATTTCCAATTTACTCTCTGTCTCTAAAAAAACCATAACACAGTCCAGGATAAGTGTGACCGCGTATATATACTATATAGAAATACAGCCCCACACCCGTGGGTAATGCCCCCGTAACTTTTGGAGAAGGTTTCTGAACTCCTATCTATTCAACCTGGCCTATCTTCTTTCTAACAAGAGGACGCTAAAATAAAAATTATAGCGAACTAGAAAGATACTGACGGAAGCAAAATCTCAAATAATAGACACCGGAGAGAACGATCATACCAGATGATAGCTATCTTAGAGAACGCTAATTTAACCATCAGAGAGAGCACCCTATTACATACTGCCTCGCTCTTCTCTCTATCGTAGTTCTTTCTCGCAGAGTAAGGATTAAAAATTCAATACTAGTTCCTATGGCGTAAAGGAAAACATTTCGGCTATTACATCTATGGGTCAATGGAGTCTCTAAAAGGGGGGGGATGGAAGCAAGGTCCAATCCCATTATTCTAACTTATAATACGATCATCTCACAGATGAAGAAGTGAGCAAGCCTTTCTCCAATGGATTCTAACAGCGCAGACTAGGCATCTTTATCTGATTTATATTTATATATTTGTAATAAAGCCCCTTGTTTCAAGGCTAGGGCTTCCCGGTTTAATTGCTATTTGAATTTAGCTGCATTGGCCGTAGAATCAAATATGGACGGTGACTGACCACTAGATCTGTCGATCGAGACAGACCTTGCTTCACCACGCCCAAGCCGGAGGCTAAGTATAGTTGAATAAGGTGAAGATGGATACCGCCCATAAAGAGCTTGGTTAAGTGGTATGCCTTGCTGGTTGGATCAGAATACCTTCCCTTTCTTTCGACTTGCTAAAGGAATATATAATATAATTATGGAAGTTAAACCACGGGAAAACAAGCACGGGAAACAAGACAACGGCCAACGATCCGTCTCCTCACCCCCCATAGAATAGAAAAAGCAATGAGAAACCGCCCGGGACCCTTATTCCCATGGTCCCTTCGCTGCGAATTGCTTCACTTCTTTCATTTAGCTACTCTTCATTCTTTGACCGGCTTTCGAAAAAGCACCTTTGGGCGCTGGCTTTTCACGCTTAATGATAGAGACTAGTCTGATAGAATGATTCTTCTTGCTAGACGCTATTTATTTTTTAGTAAGACAGTAGGAATTCATTCACTCAATTAGAAGCCGCCTCTAAGGATAAAGTCTTTCATCTGCAGGGTAGGCGCTGTGATATCAGGCCTGGGACTACTAAAGTACTTTATTACTTTGTTCTACGTTGAAGATTGGTAGTAATAGTAGTACTGTAAAAGTTATTTCTCACATAAAAGCTAAATTTTATCGTGTAAGCGAAGACTCTTTCCGCGCCGGAAGAGGCCCCCCTACAGAGGCCAGTGACCCTCTTTCTTCTCTAAAGGAGTAGTAGGTCATGGAGGCTCAGGGCTACTTTTCCCGAAGGAGCTTGTAGCGACATTTGAGAGACGTTCAGAGCTCCCTCTTCTCTTGAACTTCCATAGGAGTCCGCTCGTCGTCATACCGGGCTTAGGAGAGGATGTTAACAGTGACGAGTCTCTCCCGCGTCTGCTCCGGTAGGCGCTGTGATAGCAGGCCTTGAATTTAGGTACGGGAAAAAAAAGTAATGCCTTACTTTCTTCCGGAGGATATAATGTTAAAGGCTTCACATATGATAGAACTCTTAAAGGGAGAGCGTCATTACTTTTCGGATAAGATATCTTTCTAGAGGTCAAGTCTCTTGGAGAGATAAAATTAAATTTCTTTACTCACAAGAGTAAAGTAAGGGCATTGAGCTTCTTACTCTCATTTTTGCAGAGTTATGAGACTGTCTCCTACCGAATTCTGTCGATGGAAAATCCTCTAGCGTCTAACTCTTCCTCAAGAGTCCTTCAGACTCAGGCAAACTCAAGCCGGAAGAGCCTCTTATATTATAGGCCCTGCAAGACCGCGTCTACCTCCTTCTTAGATAAAGGCATAGAGTAATGGCAAGATCAGCCTAAGGAACTATCCATTGCTCGGCTACAATTGCTCGCGCGGGTCTAGGTCTATTTGCCAGAAAGAGTTCTCAAACATCACAGCACTTCTTCCCCGACGGCTAAAAGTAAGCCGCTAGTTAAACTTAACGCGGGAAGCGCAACTTGGCTTTAGGGAAGCCGGTAGGCTATTCTTTATTCTGGGAGAGACTTTCGATTCCTTCCGCCTCAAGTACGTTCCAGTTTCTGCCCGCAAAGGTCTTTTGTCTGCTAGGACCATCTCAATCTCATTCCAAAAGACTAAGAATGAAGCGAGGCAACTAGCCTGTCTCTACCTAGTAAGGCATTGTACGCCACCAAAAAGCACTAACCTTGCAGATAAGAATATCAAACTCGAAAATAAAGTCCTGCTTGCACCGGTCGACTACAAGGCATGGGCCTTGCTGCAGGCGTGGTAATCTTAGCAAGAGGGCTGAACGTCTCCTCATAATCCTGTCCATATTTCATAGTGAACCTCTTTGCCACTAAGCGAGCACCGGGCCTACCTTTGTGGGTCTCTAAACTGTCTGTGGGTATCGCGAGAATACGAATACTTTGTAACCTTGTCTTGGATTTACGCCTACAACCAGATGCCTTTTTTGTGTAATGGAGTAATCATTCTCTTTGAGAAGTTAGTCTATGGCCTTGTAAGGATTAGAGCGTCTTCGGGGATTAGAAGAGCTCAAGGATTAGGCCTCTGGCGCGCAGCTTGTCCACAGAAGTCTCAGTTCAACATCTTAATGAACCAGGCCGTTAAGGATGTTGAGGGGACCCGTGAAGGTTATATTTGAAATGACGACAAATGTGAATTATTTTTGTGTGCGTGGTAACCCGATGGAATGGCATTTTCTAGGAGTTCGAGAATGGGGGCTCTGACAGTTATCTCGAAGTAATACGAATCTGTCAACTTGAAAGGTGGGGCACTAGCCGCCAGAAAGGGGAAGTAAACGCATTTCGAAATCGGCTTATAGAAGGTAAGGGAAGCCCTTCTATATTCAATTCAACCGTAAGGTATAGTATGATGGCACGACTAGTTGCTTATTTCCGTCCGTCTAATCGGCTTGGCCTATCGGCCCGGCCCTAAAAATCTCATCAAGCTCTCACTCTTTCAGGCTCAACGGTTCAATGTTCGCTAATGTCCGAAAGAATTAGAATACCCCAGTAATTAAAAAGCTGCGTAAAGAGCTGAACTTTCTTCAGTCTCTTCCCCGGCGGGTCCGAGACTTCTATATGAAAACTCTCTTAAAGCTATTGAAATGTACGATCGGGCAGTCAGTCAAATAGGCATGTAGTCTTGACTCTGGCTTTACTATATGATATATAGCCCCACTTTCCCGCTTTTCTTTGGCGTTTTTATTCTGGCATTAATGATTTTCGATCCGCCTTGCCAAGATCCATTCAAGTAGATTTAAGGGTCTTCCCTTTTTATTATAGCACGCACAGGCAGGCCCTACCTAATGGTTTTTGAACTGACCGAAAGTCCTGCTTAAGGAGTGGCCTTAACGGATCTATACCTCTGGCCTTCTCCCTTTGTTAGAGATGCCTCTTCAGTCTATTGCTCAACGGCCTATGGCTTCTAGAGTAGAGAGAATTCCTAGAGCCTTTCCAGACCAGATAAAGTCCTTCTATCCAGCCAGGTTTAAGCTATGGCTTCGATTAAGAAATTATCTTCCCGGCTATAAAGAAAGTCTTAGGCCCTCCCCTTACTCTAAGGTCAAAGTCTTTACCGGTACAGAGAAGAGATAAGAACTATTGTTCGCTCGTACGTATCAGTCTATTAGATATTCTTTTTTTCCCTAATCATGTTCCAAAAGGTCCCAGTACCTACTTTAGTCATCTATCATTCTTCTTCCTTTCTTGCTATACGCAATTTCTTTTTTATCCCTGGTACAAAGAATGGAAGCAGTAAAGCTCGTGAAAGAAAGTTAATTTTCTGCGCTGATAAAAGGGCATTTTTTTTCAGTAGTTGTATTACCTGAGTGATTTTTTCAGTACTTTACCAATGTGATCTAGGGAAGACAAGTCTTTGATATCAATTGGATCAGTATCCACCCATACATCTCCGTGATATACTGGTATCCTCTTGGTCCCCTGCTTAATCCCAAGCCTGACATCTCTTTCTTGATGATGTTAAGAGTGTGCCAATCAATCCGGAAGTTGGCTTCCACCGCTACCTGTTCTGTACGAGATGGATCTGCGTACTGTGACTCAAACCATTCTGGACTGACCTTAACAGGTTATCTATCCTATCCTCGGGTCTCGACACATTAATCCTAGCAAAAACCGGCTTTCATAGCCTTGGCTTCGAAGCTCCCTTGGCCTCTCTGTCTTGTACTTAACCTATGCCCTCCATGTCCCCCAGGCTCTTCAGTAGATTAGATCGTGTAACTCGTCTTTCAATTAAAATGGGAATCTCTCCGTCCCAGTCCGACAGAATAAAAAAGATAGAGATGGTAGACAGGATAGGGCACTTTCTCTTCTACTGTAGCTAAGAGGGGATTATTTCGAACTAGGGGATATGCCCGCTTTCTATCTTACACTATAATAAATTACTAGCTTACTTGCTTCTGATCTCTCTTCTCTGCTCTTACGATGCCTATTCTTTTTTGTGTAATTCCATAGAGAAAACCTTCAAACCTTCCATGAAAGATGGCTAGCTCCAATTCCGTCTATTTGGAAATGGGCAATCCAGCTTAATCCCTTACTCGTGCTGTAATCGGGCTTGGCACCTTCCCTTATTCTCCTTCGTTCAGCGAACGGATAAGCAGTTAGAATGGAGTTAGAATCGTTATAGTTACTTTGGTAAAAGAGGATCCCCTGGCTGCTATCTGTTATAAGTTCTCCTCCCTTGAAGCATGGGCTAACTGAAACGTTCCCCGGTGTTCTTCCCTTTCGACTGCTAACTCTTCGAAATACAGTAAAGCGATGCCTTACCGCAAGAAGAATATGAACGTTATCCCAATAGTAATGAAAGCATCTCGAAAGAGCGTTACGCACCTCTTAACAATGAAAACTCCCTATTATTTTACCTAAACTGATCGAAGGCTTTTAACAAGATTTATTGCTAGGATTCTTCCTTGTAGTTACCGCACAACGTCCTATCTTCATTCCCTTGGAACTATGTATTATGTATTGCAGTTGGCAAAGGAAGTCAATAGCATACTAGAGTAGAGGGAAGGAACTTCTTTAGCTAAACCACTAATTATCCAAAATAGGTGCCTTTATATTTTTTTCTTTTGTTACAGAATTCGCATGAAAGATAAGAGAAAAAGGAATCAGTCTTAGAAGTTCATAGACGGTTAAATGCAGTCCTCGGAGAATAACTAGAATAGAAAGAACTAGGAAGAAATAACACAGGGAAAGAGAACTCCTAAGAGTAAGAGCAGCCCTTCGTGTAGGAAGGTGTAGGAGCGAAGCCACTCTTGCCCCTTCTTCCACATCCGTGAAGTTACCTTTCAAAGAGCGGATACGGCGAATAGACTAGCAACGGTTATTCCTAAAAAGCAAGAGCACTTACTTTCTTTTATTTTTATACCGCTTACTGTAAGAAGAAGAGCTTCTATTGCATCAAGCACGGGGTACGAAGGCGTTATTCCTTATCAGATAGGGCCTAGGGACTCTTTTCTCGGCGTAAGGACTGGTACTATAATATGAATTGCTTGTAAGGATAAGGAGCGCATTCACGAGCACTAGCTTTCCAGGCTTTGGGGTAAGCTATCCCACTAATGCAATTCGATGCTTCCTGCGTCGAAGGAAAGTAAAGTATGGTCAATCAGTCAAAGACTCCCTCCCTTCTCGAGACACTCTTTCTTAGCCTTCGATGCCATCTCTTATTTCCCCTTAGATTTCATATATTAGTTATAAGACTCCCCCTCGCATGCGATTACTCCTCTTCTCTGCTGGCCCTGAAAAAGGTATGAAATCCTCTTCTAAGAGAAAGGATTTTCCTCGCCCAAACAAATAAGGATACATATCTAGAACCAAGAGATCGAGTTGGAAGAGCAGCATCAGTCTTACCTTCATTGCATTTTTTTAGAAAAGGGCTAAATTAGCCGGTTGCAAATCCACTGGATGACCCACATATGGACCGGGGACCAGAACAGTAGACTTTAGCACTCAATCTCTCTCTCTTGCTGCTTCCCCTATCAATGTAAACATTTAGAAAGAAATGGTTGGGGCGAAGTGAATCGAAACTGGTGATAGCAAAACGGATTATGATCTCTAACCTCATTTATTTTATAAGCATAGTCCTGACTTGAGAATGAAGAATTAAGAAGACAATGTTTGCACGATATGAGTTCGACACCCGGGAGAGGAATTAGATCCTTAATCCCGGAGATCAAAGAAAAAAAATACTGCAAGTGGCGGGAGACATAATACTAACAATTGGGTTGTTTTTCGTAATGTGATCCAGGATCCAATCGAGAAAGGGAGGTTCAGGTTCCCAGGCAAGCAGAAAGATGTGATGTTGGTGGATCATGATCCTTTTCCTGATACCATGCTGGTGAACATGTTCACTCCGAAGTTCAAATTGGTATTGGACACGTCATCTGAAGAGCCCCAAAAGGCTAGTGCTCGTAACAGATTGAGCAAGTCCAAGGAGCCAATACATGGATATCCTGATAGTCCAGTCGCTGCCACGCTGAATTCCAAGGGAGTGAACGGAGCCTGCAGACCCCTACGCTCCCTCCGGGTAAAAGGGTTCCGAAGCCACGGTACCCCAGTTACCTGCGTCAAGTATAGGATGTACAGATGCCCCTGGATCAAAAGAAATTCAAAGGGCTTGGGGGCATACCACTCCAGACAGCAAGTGATCAGAAAGGAGTCACCTTAACCCTCCCGGCAGTTCAAATGATGATGAGTCAAGCTCAGTCCAGAGGTAACCCCAAAAGTTTCAAGCCACCAAAGACTCCAGTGGGTCAATGCTTTGAGCACAGACCAAGAAATGCTCTTTCCGAAATAAGTTCCTCGAGTCAAATGACACGGAGTCAGAAGCGAAGATGGCAAATGAGGAAATGGCTCGTAGAATGAAGGTTGAGTACTCTGAGTCAACAGGGTTGATTGGAAAGTCGCAAAAGACCGACGCTAAGAGGGGAAAAGGAGCCAGATAAAGAAGAGACCCAGGATGTAGATATTAAATACTCCGGTACTTTTAAGTCAGAAGGAAAACCGCGCTTTGACAAGAAGGAAGATGATGGGGATGATGATCTATCAAAGAAGGCGGTCCTCAAGTTTTGGAGTCTTCCTCCAAAGGAGAATAAACCCGAGTAACTGGATGAGGATGTGGAACTCTCCTACAGTTGCGGAGATTTATTATGGTCTGGAGCCAACAGACAGATCAGAGGTGAGCAGGGACCCTGCTAATAAGGGCAAGGCCGTGATTACTGACACAACCCTGATGCCTGATGATGATCCAAGGCCAAGGCTCTCGTGCTAAAGGACAGTCAGTAATGGAAGAAAGCGGAGAAAGTTCTAAAGGTAAGACTCCCTTTCCTACAAAAACTCCAAATACATCAACCGCAGCAGAAGACTAGACTAGAACATCCTTCTATTCCCTCATGAAACTCCTAACCCTGCTACTGAAAAGAAAGGAAATCCTGCATATAGAGGACAAAGAGCAGCTACCTTGTTCTATTGTCAGTCAAGTCATCACTCAGTTTGAATATTGATTTGCTTTCGACTAAACAGAGACTGATAATCAATCTATTACATATGCTATATAAAGAACTAAAGAAATCGGGTAGACTCATCCTCATCTATCCTATCAACTAGGTTTTCTTTACTTACTTGAGACAAAACAGATAAGAAAGTGGAAACAGGAAAGAGAGCAAAGACAGCTTCACCTGCCTACTCCACAGCGGGTGCATCCTCCGATTACTTAACCGCAACTGCTGGGGACTCTTTAGAAGGCCCTTTTGCCAGTCTATGACTTAACCGAAACTAGGGCGCCTTCTCTCTGTCCGACCATAACATCCACAGGGGGAGGAAAATCCCTTAACTCTTAAAGTAAAGAAAGAATGGCACTAAAAGATCAAACTTTGAAACCAAATGAGTTAGAGTTCCTCCGAACCGTGTAATTCTCGAAGTATGGCACAACACTTACTCTGTCGAAAACACGAGGCGGGAGTGCGTCGAAGCATGAATTGACCTAGCGACGTGAACCTTGGGTGAGGTGCAGTGCACTAGCGAGCGACTTCCTTCCCCAAAACAAAAAAAAAAGAATGCCGCTATCATTATCATGCGCGAAGCTAAGCTTGATAGGAGCCCGAGCTAAGAGAATAGAGCAAACTCGACGTAACAAAACCAGGGATAGATCGCTCAAGGGAGCAACTCGAGATAGATGCAAGATTCTTTCTCCAGCCCTTCACTTAGAATAGAAAGAAAAGTCCATTTTTCAGCACGCACTAATTCCTAAGTTTTGTCGGTCGAATAGCCTTCTTGTGTGACCTTCCACGGGGTGGCAAGCTTTAGAGAATAGGGGCGAGGTCCCCATACTACATAAGGCCGTAAGCAGTGGCTCGACGGAGATGGTTCGAATCAAGCGAAACCAAAGGCATTCGTTGGCACCCGAGATGCTAAGGATCGAAGACTTTTGGGATATGGAATAGTACTTTCTGTTTGTGCCTCTTTTTACGACCAAGTCACAATGGCAAGTATCTATCTGGGGATGCGCTGCTGTGGTGACGGACGCGATATGAGGACATGCTGGAGGGCCGTTGCGAGATCAACGCCCGGGATGGGAGGAACTAAATAGGGAGCTCAAGGAAAGGAGCTGTTCCTGCCTGGGAACGTTGTATGGCTCGCACGAGAGTCCCTGATGCGGGCCGGCACTGTCCGATAAAATCAAAGCAGACCATGGGGGACTGACCCGAGCTATAGACAAAGAAGGACTTTGATAGATAGAATAAGGCACAAAGACATCAAAAAGAGGGCTACTTCACTATGAATGGTAACATATGAATTGAAACTAATGCGACGGGTGTCAATTACCAAAAACGACTCGACCACTAACTCAGTCCCGCGGGACATTTCTAACACAAGGCCGAAGATGGATGCGAAGAATATTTGACTCTCGAACCATCACACGGATTCCAACCCAACTGCCCATGATATAGTAAGAACGGAATGGAAAGGCAAAAAAACTATTCTATATGCTTTAGTGAAAGCTCTATCGATAGAAGCATTCATTCTAGCCTATCTTTTTTTTTAGAGAGGAACGATTCCCTCGTCTGAGAACCGCCATTCCTGCACTATTCCTCCCCACTAAAAAGAGCTATTGATAATCTCGATAACCTAAAAAAAAATGCAGAAGTGAGCGTACCCCAAAGCTATCCTCTCTTCCCCTTTTTTAGCTTTAGCCAACCCCTTTTTTTTCACCTTGAATTGGTCCCAAAAATTTGATAAATAGAAGGAAGAGAGATCAGAAAGATAGGCGGACGACTTGACTATAGTATAGGTCGGATGTTTCCGTGAGCAGTAAGCAGCAGATCTCCCCTTATTGATAGAATTTATTAAAGCTGGTGGCCGCCTGTGAATTCTTTCAAGGCAAGGGGCGGCCTGATTCGACATTGTTGT